TTCATAGGGTCTTTCTGTCCTGGTGCAGGTAGTCCGCATCTTCACAGACAAGTCTATTTCACCGAGTCCCTCTCCGAGACAGTATCCAAATCATTACGCCTTTCGTGCGGGTCGGAACTTACCCGACAAGGAATTTCGCTACCTTAGGACCGTTATAGTTACGGCCGCCGTTCACCAGGGCTTCAGTTATCAGCTTCGCATACGCTAACCAACTTCTTTAACCTTCTGGCACTGGGCAGGCGTCAGCCCCCATACATCGTTTTACAACTTAGCGGAGACCTGTGTTTTTGATAAACAGTTGCTTGGATCTTGTTATTGCAACCTTATAAATAAGGCACTCCTTCTCCCGAAGTTACGGAGTCATTTTGCCGAGTTCCTTAGAGAGAGTTATCTCGCGCCCCTTAGTATACTCTACCTACCCACCTGTGTCGGTTATGGTACAGGCATTTTTTATTTATGACAGTGCAAGCTTTTCTTGGAAGTCTGACATACACTACTTCAACGCCTTAGCGTCTCGTACTCACGCCTTAGCTCAAAATGTTTTCTCCATTTCTCAACGCCTCGAACGTTTAAACCGGTAACCAATATCCGGCTAGCTTAGCCTTCTCCGTCCCTCGATATCAATAAAAAATGGTACGGGAATATTAACCCGTTGTCCATCGACTACGCTTTTCAGCCTCGCCTTAGGTCCTGACTTACCCTCCGCGGACGAGCCTTCCGGAGGAAACCTTGGGTTTTCGGGGTATAGGATTCTCACCTATATTTTCGTTACTCAAGCCGACATTCTCACTTCTGCTTCGTCCATACCCGCTTACGCTAATACTTCGACCTACAACAGAACGCTCCCCTACCTATATATTTTCTATATATAGCACAGTTTCGGCAAATTACTTAGTCCCGTTCATTTTCGGCGCAGGTTTACTCGATCAGTGAGCTATTACGCACTCTTTAAAGGATTGCTGCTTCTAAGCAAACCTCCTGATTGTCTATGCACTCCCACCTCCTTTATCACTTAGCAATTATTTAAGGGCCTTAACTGGTGCTCTGGGCTGTTTCCCTCTTGACAATGGAGCTTATCCCCCACAGTCTTACTGGTAAACTATTCATCTAGTATTCTTAGTTTGCAACGATTTGGTACCGAATTACCAGCCCGCATACGTAACAGTGCTTTACCCCTAGATTATAACATTTACCGCTGCGCCTAAACACATTTCGGGGAGAACCAGCTAGCTCCGAATTCGATTGGCATTTCACCCCTAACCACAACTCATCCGGTGATTTTTCAACATCAGTCGGTTCGGTCCTCCACTTAGTATTACCTAAGCTTCAACCTGGTCATGGTTAGATCATCCGGGTTCGGGTCCATAAACAGTGACAAACGCCCTATTAAGGCTCGCTTTCACTATGGCTTCAGTATTCACTACTTTAACCTGCCACTGCCTATGAGTCGCCGGCTCATTCTTCAACAGGAACGCAGTCAGACGATATAGTCGTCCTCCTACTGCTTGTAAGTTTATGGTTTCATGTTCTTTTCACTCCCCTCCCGGGGTTCTTTTCACCTTTCCCTCACGGTACTATTTCACTATCGGTCATTCAGTAATATTTAGCCTTACGAGGTGGTCCTCGCGGATTCACACGGAATTTCACGTGCTCCATGCTACTTGGGATACAATCTGATTGTTTCAGTTTTCAAATACAAGACTATCACTTTCTATGGTTGAGTATTCCAAACTCATTCTTCTAACTGTCCCATTTAATCGTTATAATTGTCCCACTACCCTTATAAAAGTTTAGGCTGGTCCCGTTTCGCTCGCCGCTACTCAGGGAATCGTTTTTACTTTCTTTTCCTCTAGGTACTAAGATGTTTCAGTTCCCTAGGTTCGCTCTTTCTTATCTATAAATTCAATAAGTAGTATTTAAAGTTTCCTCATTCGGAGACCTCCGGATCTTAGCTTGTTTCCAGCTCCCCGAAGCGTATCGTCGGTAACCACGTCCTTCATCGCTTCTGAATGCCAAGGTATTCCCCATAAACCCTTAATTCCTTGAATTTAACACAGAAATTAAAAATTTCAATCTTACAAAATTCATATTTTGTAATTCTTTGGAGGTAAGCGGAGTCGAACCGCTGACAACCGCCGTGCAAAGGCGGTGCTCTACCAACTGAGCTATACCCCCACTGGGCCATTCTGGATTTGAACCAGAGACCTCACCCTTATCAGGGGTGCGCTCTAACCAACTGAGCTAATAGCCCTTTGAGTCAGTTGACTCAAAGTTTTAATATAATCGACCATACTTTAATATTCTTTAAAAGGAGGTGATCCAACCGCACCTTCCAGTACGGTTACCTTGTTACGACTTCACCCCAGTCACTAATTCTACCTTAGGCATCCTCCTCCAAACGGTTAGAGTAACGACTTCGGGTATAACCAGCTTCCATGGTGTGACGGGCGGTGTGTACAAGGCCCGGGAACGGATTCACCGCTGTGTAGCTGACCAGCGATTACTAGCGATTCCACCTTCATGTAGGCGAGTTGCAGCCTACAATCCGAACTTAGAACGAGTTTATAGATTAGCTAATCTTCGCAGATTCGCATCTCATTGTCTCGCCCAATGTAGCACGTGTGTAGCCCAGGGTGTAAGGGGCATGCTGACTTGACGTCATCCCCGCCTTCCTCCGGTTTATAACCGGCAGTCTTTCTAGAGTTCCATAAAGGCAACTAAAAATAAGGGTTGCGCTCGTTGCGGGACTTAACCCAACATCTCACGACACGAGCTGACGACAGCCATGCACCACCTGTGTATACGCTCCAAACGGCACTTTTTTCTTTCAAAAAAATTCGTATCATGTCAAACCCTGGTAAGGTTCTTCGCGTTGCATCGAATTAAACCACATGCTCCACCGCTTGTGCGGGCCCCCGTCAATTCMTTTGAGTTTYAMTCTTGCGAGCATACTTCCCAGGCGGGATACTTAACGCGTTAGCTTTGATACTGCACAGGTCGATCTGTTCAACATCTAGTATCCATTGTTTACGGCTAGGACTACTGGGGTATCTAATCCCATTTGCTACCCTAGCTTTCGTCTCTGAGTGTCAGTAATAGCCCAGTAAAGTGCCTTCGCCATCGGTGTTCTTTCCAATATCTACGCATTTCACCGCTCCACTGGAAATTCCCTTTACCTCTACTATACTCTAGTCAGATAGTTTCGACTGCGATTTTGAGGTTGAGCCTCAAGATTTAACAGTTGACTTACCTAACCACCTACAGACGCTTTACGCCCAGTGATTCCGGATAACACTTGCATCCTCCGTCTTACCGCGGCTGCTGGCACGGAGTTAGCCGATGCTTATTCTTCAGGTACACGTCATTTATTCCTCCCTGAAAAAAGAGGTTTACAACCCATAGGCAGTCTTCCCTCACGCGGTATTGCTCCGTCAGGCTTTCGCCCATTGCGGAAAATTCCCCACTGCTGCCTCCCGTAGGAGTCTGGACCGTGTCTCAGTTCCAGTGTGTCTGATCGTCCTCTCAAACCAGATACTGATCGTCGCCTTGGTAAGCCATTACCTTACCAACTAGCTAATCAGCCGCGAGCTTTTCTTTAGGCGGATAAATCCATTTCACTCTAAAGCATATGGGGTATTAGCAATCGTTTCCAATTGTTGTCCCCCTCCTAAAGGTAAATACTCACGTGTTACTCACCCGTCCGCCACTTGAGTTAAAAACTCTCGTACGACTTGCATGTGTTAGGCATACCGCCAGCGTTCATCCTGAGCCAGGATCAAACTCTCTTAAGATTTCCTTAAATTTTTTTTAAGTATAGAACTTAAAATTTGATATGTTTTGTTAAAAACAGTATGTTAACATTTCCTTAGTTTTTTGTTTTTAGTAGAAAAATTTTAAAGTATTTAAAAAACATAAAAATTACTATGAGTAATAGTAAAAAATATTCTCAGATTATTAACTATATATAAGCAATAGTAAACAGTTCATTTTAGTTAATTTATAAATAAACTAAAATGAAATAACTTATCAAGCGTATCAATTAAATTAGGTACAACTTTTAAGCCATTTAAACCTGTTGACAAAACTTCATTATTAGCATGATCGTAATAGTCTTTTAAAACTCGGTTTGGAAGAAAATCAATACCTAAATTGTAATAATTTTTAATTAAGTATTCAGTGATTTCAGGTTTTTTCGTATACCAAAATTCTCTTAAGCTATCAGGAATAGAGTACTTAGACCATAATGAAGGAAAATAACGATAAATCCTAACGTCATGTCCAAATTTTGTTAACATTTCCGTTAGTGGAGCATTACCTAATGCATCAAGACTATCAACGGTAAAAGATTCCCCTTCTGACGGTAGATATGGCATAGTAAAAACTAGTCGTCCAACAACATCTAAAGTATTTCCTAATAAAGCTAACCCAACTGTAGGACCGATATCAATCCCAATAATAACAGGAAAAATCCCTGTAAATGCAGTTAAATACCATTCTGTTAAAACCCTTAAAGTATTAAAAGGCTCTTGATAAGGATTGAACATTAACCACCACCAAAGCGCTGTTCGCATTTCACATAATGTTTTAAATATCTTTAAAGATTCATAAGTCCACTCTTGGATATCACGAAGAAATAATATATTAATTTGTTGGTTTGATAAAACTTGAATTATTTCTGATAACCAGTTTGGTAAATAGACAGGAGTCCCTGCTCCTGATTCAACAACAAAAAAATTAAAAAACCCTTCACTTGGATCTGTATAAAAATAAACAGGTGGTGGATTAAAAATAGGGCCTTGTGGTTTAAATATATCAAGATACCCTTTTTGACTAGCTGCCAGGACGATCTGCCCAACTGAACTTAAAGCGCTAACCTCTATTGTAGGCATTAGGATTTATCTCCTTTTAATTATTTATTTAAAGTTAAAATCTTTATGATTACCCCCCAAATTATTTAAACCTTTTTATCTCAAAAAAGAATTGATCGGGATAGTAGGATTTGAACCTACGACACCCTGCTCCCAAAGCAGGTACTCTACCAAGCTGAGCTATATCCCGATTAGTCTTCTACATTTAAAGATTTAAGAATATTGAATGAAGATAAGTTAATTTTATCATAAATTATCCATCAATAGCAACCTTTTAACAATTATCATATTAAAAAGGAAGAAAAATTAAAAATTTTACGCTAAGTTTTGATACAATTCATCACGAATTTGTATCTTATGTTTTAGATAAAATAATAGATCTTGAACTGTGATAATATCAGATATATCTTCATAAGCAATTTCAATATTAAATACATTTTCAAAAGAGACCATCATTTCTAGTAAGTCTCGAGAATCAGCTCCTAATTCCAATTCAATCTTTGTTTCAAGTTGAATTTCTGTTGGTTTCAAACTAAATTGATAACTTAGCGTTTCTTGAACTTTTTTGAAAATAAACGACATGAAAATCGGAATCAAATAATAAAAGGGAACTTAAATTCTTTTAAAGTTAAAAGAATTTAAGTTTTAATGTCACTGTTTAGTCGCTTAAACTTTCAATATACGTTAGCGCATCTTGAACTGTAGCGATTTCACCTGCAGCTTCATCAGTAATCTCAATTTCAAATGATTCTTCAAAAGCCATTACTAATTCAACTACATCTAAAGAATCAGCTCCTAAATCTTTAGTAAAGTTTGACTCTGGTTTGATGGCATTAGGCTCTAGACCTAATTGAACCCCAATAATCTTCTGTAATTTTGCAAGAGTATCGCTTGACATATTAATTTTCCTTAATAATGAAATATTTTATATGAGATCTTTTTTTTAAAAGATTGCAACATATATATTACATCGCATTATACTATAAATGCTACAAAGAAAGAAATAATTTATATTTTTTGATCAATTAAAAATTGTATTAGTTTTTTTAATTGATATACGGTTGCTCGATTAATTGTATAAATAGGAATATTTTTTTGTTCAGCTAATTTTTTTAACTTAAAATTTTGTTTTAAATGTTTTTTAAGACCAATTATTATTGTTGCATTTTGGATTTCTTTAGTTAATGTTAATTTGAAACCAATTTTTGAGATTGCTTCTTTTATTAAATTATTTGAAAGTGAATAACTATAAACTAATAGGTGCTTTGTCTTTATTGTTTGAAACTTAGAAATATTGTGTGTATTTAAAAATTTCCAATCAGTTTGTTTGACACCATTCAAATTGTTTAAATTATAAGTAGATTGACCAAGAGGAACAAAATTTAAGGCTGATTTATAATATTTTATTTTAGTTTTATCATCGTTACACAATTGACGTAACTGACTAACTGAATAATTTCCGCGTAACAAAAGATCAATAGATTTTGTTACATTCTCATGAATTGTCCAAGTATCTTGATCATTAATTTCTATAGCAATTTGAAAAGCTGGGTAGGCTTTCCGTTCCAGAATACTTTTTTGTGTACCACGACGTTTTGCTTCATCGTCACTTAATGTCACATATTGAATTCCCCCAATTAAATCAGCCAATGCTGGATTCTTAATTAAATTTTCTAAACAGTTACCATGTGTTGTACCTACTAATTGAACACCTTTTTCAGAGATTGTACAAGCGGCTAAGGCTTCTAACTCTGATCCAATTTCATCGATAATAATAACTTCTGGCATATGATTTTCGACAGCTTCAATCATTACTTGATGCTGCAATTCAGTTTTTGAGACTTGCATTCGTCGAGCTTTTCCAATACCTAAATGAGGGATATCACTATCTCCTGCAATTTCATTTGATGTATCAACTATAATGACACGTCGCTCCATTTCATCAGACAAAACTCTAGCAATTTCACGAATAATTGTGGTTTTTCCTACTCCTGGTTTACCCAAAATTAATATAGATTGACCTGATTCTAATAAGTCACGAATAACACTAATAGTGCCAAAAATGGCACGTCCTACACGACACGTTAAACCATTAATCAGAAATTGGCGATTTCGCATGCAACTGATTCGGTGTAATGTTCGTTCAATGCCTGCACGATTATCATTACTAAATTTACTAATCCGTTTCGTTGTGTAGTCAATATCTTGCCATGAAATAATCTTTTGTGATAGGAATTCAGGACCCGTCGTAAAACGTGCTTCAGGGCGGCGTCCTAAATCCATAACAACTTCAATAAGTTTATCTTTATTTGGATGGTTATATAAATTTTCTTGAATAAAAAATGGTAAATTATCAAGTAGCTTATCTAAATCTTCATCTACATTCATAAAAAAGTGAATTTACCCTAACTTTTTAGCTTATATTATAAGTATAATTTTTAATAGAAGATTAAAAAGTTAGTGTAGTAAAGAATTCTATAAATTAAATTAAAGACATTTATTTTGAAATCTCAATTAATTCATTGAAAGTTTGATTATCTAAAATCGCAATCTGTGATAACATTTTTCGATTTAAATCAATATTAGCCTTTTTAAAATTATGCATCACTCGACTATATGATAATCCGTTTAATTTTGAAGCGGCATTAATTCGAACAATCCATAATCGTCTGAAAACTCGTTTTTTTTGTTTTCGACCAACATATGAATATCGTAATGCTTTCATTACTTGTTGGTTTGCAACGCGAAATAAACGCGAGTGGGCTCCTCGATACCCTTTTGCAAGTTGTAAAATCTTTTTGCGTCGTTTGCGTGCGACGTTTCCTCGTTTAACTCTAACCATAAATTTAGTAAGGTAACATTATTTTAATAGTTTTAGTATCACTTTTATCCACACAAAGTGTTTGTGATAATTTGCGTTTTTGTTTATTTGATTTATGCATTAAAAGATGACCTTTATATGCATGACGGCGTAAAAAATTGCCTGCTCCCGTTTTTTTATAACGTTTTAGAGCAGCTTTTCGTGTTTTTAATTTAGGCATGATACGTTAAACTCGTTGCGTAGAATATAGTTGTTTAAAATAAAATTTTGATTTTAAAGGATGCGAATATATAGTTTGATCTCCATATTTCCAATCAACTGGACAAGCTTCTCCAGGATTTTCTTTAATATATTGAATGGATTGTAGAATTCGGAGTAATTCATTTATACTTCTACCGCATAATAGATTATTAACTGTATAATATTGAATCACCCCTTCTCTGTCAATAATAAACACCCCAGGAAATGGCATGCCATCTTCGGTCAATAAATTGTAATCGATCGTAATTTTCTTAGTTAAATCTGAAATTAAGGGAAACCGTAAATCAGCTAAACCCCCATCATATCTTCCCGAAAGTAAACAGTGTAAATGAGAAAACGGGCTATCAATTGAAACTGCTAAAATTTGTGTTGATAATTTTCGAAAATCACTAATTCGATCGCTTAATTCAATTAATTCCGTAGGTGCTACGGGAGTAAAATTTGCTGGATAAAAAATCAGTAAAACATATTTTTTTCCACGATAATCAGACAGTCGGATTTTTCCTAATTTATTTTTAAAAACACCCACAGTTATAAAATTGGGTGCTAGTTTACCAATTTGAGGATAATCTATCATTGATAAAAACAACTGTTTAAAATGTTTAATTAAAAAATTTTATCATAAAAAAAGGACTAGGGCAATTTTTAACTACCCTAGTAATTCACTAATAAAATAATACGGTTATTATTTTTGTCCTTTTGCTGGTGGTGCTTCAACTTCAACAAGTTCAGATAAAGCATAATTATTAGTATTGGTTCCGCTGTAATTAACGTTTTCAAATCGCACAACAGCAGGATATCGAATACCACTTTGATCAACAGTAGCAACTGTCCCAACTTGATTAAACCAATAAGATTCTGGTCGAAGAATTTTAACTTTAGAGCCGCGACTAACCATAAAAAATGAGAAATTATTAATTATATTGTTAGAAATTATAATATAAAAAGAGTCAAAATTTAATCAGAAAAATTTAATTATGAATAAATAGATACGTTTTTCCACAAAAATTGTTTTGGCGTTTTTTTAGATGTTATAATATTTTTAGAAATAAAAAAGTAAAAGTTAAAAAAATTATGTGGCGTAATATTTTTCGAAACACGATATTTAGTTTCATCTTATTCGGTGTTACAACGTTTGGTGTTAAAAATTTTAGTATAAGCGAAGCTGCTGAAACTCAAAATAAAGTAGAATTAAATCAAAATGTAGCAACTTCTAGAATGACTTATGGTCGTTTTTTAGAATACTTAGAAATGGGATGGATTAAACAAGTTGACCTATACGATAATAGTCGTAACGCAATTGTTGAGGCATCTAGCCCAGAATTAGGAAATCGACCTCAAACGATTCGAGTAGAAATCCCTGTAGGCGCTTCTCAATTAATTCAAAAATTAAAAGAATATAATATTGATTTTGATGCACATCCAGCAGAAAATAAAAATCTATGGATTACTGTAGCTAGCAATGTATTATTACCAATTCTTTTTGTTGGTGGTTTATTTTATTTTTTCCAAAATTCAGAAAATTTCCCTGGTGGTGGTGGTCAATCACAAATGAATATAGGTAAATCAACAGCACGATTTGAAAAACGACCTGACACAGGTGTTGTTTTTAAAGATATTGCTGGGATTGATGAAGCAAAAGCAGAGTTTGAAGAAATTGTTTCATTTTTAAAACAGCCTGATAAATACACTATTGTCGGCGCAAAAATACCAAAAGGAATTTTATTAGTAGGGCCTCCAGGTACTGGAAAAACTCTTTTAGCAAAAGCTATTGCAAATGAAGCTGGCGTACCATTCTTCAGCGTATCAGGATCAGAATTTGTAGAAATGTTTATTGGTATTGGTGCTGCTCGAGTACGAGATTTATTTAAAAAAGCATCCGAGAATGCACCATGTATCGTTTTCATTGATGAGATTGATGCAGTTGGTCGAGAACGGGGTGCTGGCGTTGGTGGTGGTAATGATGAGCGTGAACAAACGTTAAATCAATTATTAACAGAAATGGATGGGTTTAAAGAAAATAAAGGTGTAATTGTTGTTGGTGCAACAAACCGAGTAGATATTTTAGATTCAGCTTTATTACGACCAGGCCGTTTCGATCGACAAGTAACAGTAAATTTACCTGACCGATTAGGTCGTATTGGTATTTTAAAAGTTCATGCACGAAATAAACCTATTGGAGACGACGTTTCATTAGTTCAATTAGCTAATCGTACACCAGGGTTCTCTGGTGCTGACTTAGCCAATTTACTAAATGAAGCAGCTATTTTAGCAACTCGGTATAAAAAGTCGAGTATAACTCGAAATGAAGTTAACGAAGCAGCGGATCGGATTATTGGTGGTATTGCAGGAACACCAATGGAAGATAATAAAAATAAACGATTAGTAGCCTACCACGAAGTTGGGCACGCAATTACGGGATCGGTTTTAAAATCACATGATGAAGTTGAAAAAATTACTCTAGTTCCTCGAGGTAGTGCAAAAGGTTTAACATGGTTTACACCAGAAGAAGACCAAAGTTTATTATCAAGATCAGAACTACTTGCTAGAATAATTACAACTTTAGGTGGTCGAGCAGCTGAACAAGTAGTTTTCGGAAACCCAGAAGTAACAACTGGTGCAAGTAACGATTTACAACAAGTAACAAATTTAGCTCGACAAATGGTTACAAGATTTGGTATGTCAAATATTGGGCCAATCGCTTTAGAAGATGATAACAGTGGGCCAGTATTTTTAGGCGGTAGTATGGGTCAAGGCGATACTTATGCAGAAAGTATAGCTGATCGAATTGATAGTCAAGTATGTAAAATTATTAATTACTGTGAAGAAAAAGCGATTGAAATTATTAAAGATAACCGTGTCGTTATTGATTTAACAGTAGAACGCTTACTAGATATTGAAACTATGGATGGTGATGAATTCCGCAATATTTTAAGTACATATACAGTTTTACCTGATAAAAAAGCTCCATATATTTCAAAATTTGACTAATAATAATCATTAAAATTATCGAAAATATTGCTATATTACTTCGCTAAATATACAATACTATAAACCGTATTGTATATTTAATTCAAATTTAAAGGAATATCTATGGCAAAAAAGAGTATGATCGAACGCGAGAAAAAACGGATTAAACTAAATAAAAAATATGCATTAAAACGCAGTTTATTATTACAAGAGTATCGTAGTACAACTGATTTTAACTTAAAATTAGAGATACATGCAAAAATCCAAAAATTACCTCGTAATAGCGCAACTAATCGTATTCGCAACCGTTGTTGGAAAACTGGACGCCCGCGTGGTTATTATAGAGATTTTGGGATCTCGAGACATGTTTTAAGAGAAATGGCACATCAATGTTTATTACCTGGGGTTACAAAATCAAGTTGGTAAAAACTGTAGCCAGTTTAGAATAAACTGGCTATAACTAAAAATTAAATATCAAATTGATTTCCACGACGATACTGTAAAAATGCTGCAACAAAAAGTCCGAAAGCACTTACTGTAATCATACCTAAAACGATTCCTGATAATAACGGTTCTACCATTTATTTTTACTTATAAAAAATTAATATAATATACAATATATATTATAATTAATATTAATCATTTTCACTGAAAAGAAAGTTTTCTTTAAATGAAAATGAAATAAAGTTTTATTATTTAATAATTGATTTAAAGTTTTATCTAAAACCAATCGCAGCTTGCCAAACAAATGCTAATAATAAGAAGAAAACTGGAATGATTGGTAATACATCAATAATTGGAGCAAATACCGTGTATGCTTCTGGTAATCGAGCTAAAAGTAAACTTTCCATAATTAAAACCTCTAAGTATATAAAAATTAATAATATTAAATATTTTAAATTTAATATTATTAATTTTACTATAAAAAAATTTAAAAATTGGATTTATCTATAGATATTTTTTAATTTCTAATTTCTTTTCATATACAATAATAAATTAGTATTATTAATATTAATAAAATACTAATTCTAAATTTTAATAAAAAATTGAATATGGCAGCAGCATTTTTACCTTCAATTCTAGTACCTCTTGTAGGGCTTATTTTTCCTGCTTTTAGTATGGCGTTATTCTTCATTTTTGTACAAGCAGATGATATTTCTTAAGACTAGAAAATATGTTATTTAATTAATTTAAGTTAAATAACATGTTTTAAAAAAATTTTGTAATTAATTTGAATTAAATAAAAAAATTTAATATAACAAATTACATTTTTAAAAATGTAATTTGTTATAAGTCGGTTAAACCAATATACTAATTTATTAGTAACGGTTACCTTCACTACCGTTTTGTACACTATAACTTTTAATAGTGTAAGTAATGAAACGACCTGCGCCATCTGTACGTTCTAAGTAGAAACCTGGTTCGTTAGCTGGACGGCTTGCGATAAATGACATAACACAACTTTCTGTACCGTAGCTTGCATCAAATGCATTAACACGTAAGTAACCAGCTGCACATGCTTTACGAGCTTCTTGAAGCTCAAACATTACTGCTGCAGGATCTTTAATATCGAATAATGGTAAACCCCATAATTCCCAGTAACTGTTACGTGGGTGTGGATCATCTGTCCATTCAACATTCATAGCCCAACCACGATTAATCGCGTAGGTAATTTGTTTTTCGATTTGTGCATCATTTAAATCAGGTAAGAAAGAGAAGCAACCTTGTGTAAGTCTCACTATTCAAATACTCCTTTAATTTGGTTAAAAGTAACTATATTATACGTTTGCTGTTGGCGTTTGAGCGAAATCAGCTGTATCTGTAGAAGTGTAGTTAAAACTAATATCCTTCCATAAATCTAAAGCTGTTTGTAATGGACCACATGTTTTAGCAGCATCACGTAAAATTTGAGGACCAACTTCTTGGTTGAAGAAATCGTGACCTTCATTACGTGCTAATACCATAGTCTCTAAAGCCACACGGTTTGCTGTCGCACCAGCTTGAATACCATCAGGGTGACCAATTGTACCACCACCGAATTGTAATACTACATCATCACCTAAGTAGTGAATTAATTGGTGCATTTGACCACAGTGGATACCACCAGACGCTACCGGCATACATTTACGTAAACTAGCCCAATCCATTTCGAAGAATAGACCGTATGGTAAGTTAACTTCTAAGTTAGTTAAACGTAATGTGTCGTAGAAACCTTTAATCATTAACGGGTCACCTTCTAATTTACCTACAACTGTACCAGCGTGGATGTGATCAACACCAGCCATACGCATCCATTTACAGATTACACGGAAGTTAATACCGTGATTCTTTTGACGAGCGTAAGTAGAGTTACCTGCACGGTGTAAGTGTAATAACATATCGTTTTCACGAGCCCAAAGTGCAATACTTTGAATAGCTGTGTAACCCATTACTAAATCGATCATTACAACGATAGAACCTACAGCTTTAGCGTAATCAGCACGCTTGTAGATTTCTTCCATAGTACCTGCAGTAATGTTTAAGTAAGAACCTTTAACTTCACCAGTAGCAGCAGATGCACGGTTAATACCTTCCATACAGTATAAGAAACGCTCTCTCCAACGCATGAATGGTTGAGAGTTAATGTTCTCATCATCTTTTAAGAAGTCTAAACCACCTTTTAAACCTTCATAAACTACACGACCATAGTTCTTACCAGATAAACCTAATTTTGGTTTTACTGTAGCACCTAATAAAGGAATACCGTATTTGTTTAAACGTTCACGTTCAACAACGATACCTGTAGCAGGACCTTGGAATGTTTTTAAGTATGAGTGAGGAATACGCATATCTTCTAAACGTAAAGCAGATACTGCTTTGAAACCAAATACGTTACCAATAATTGATGCAGTAATGTTTGCTAAAGAACCTTCTTCGAATAAATCACATTCGTATGCGATGAATGAGAAGAATTGATCAGGGTTGTTTGGTACTGGATCTACACGGTAAGCTTTAGCACGGTAACGTTCACAAGCTGTTAATAAATCAGTCCATACAACAGTCCATGTTGCTGTTGAAGATTCACCAGCTACTGCAGCTGCAGCTTCTACTGGATCTACACCTGGTTGTGGTGTAATACGGAATAATGCAAGAACATCAGTATCTTTTACTGTGTACGCCGCATCCCAGTAACCCATTTTAGCGTATGGAATTACACCAGATTCGTAACGGTCACTTTTAATTCGAGTCCGTTCTGATACAGATTGAGACATTTATTTCTCCTTAAAGTAAAAAGGCAATATATAATAGATATTTAACTAATTTTAGATAATTAGTTCTAACGGTTGAATGTTAAGAACAACCTTACAACTTAGTATAACATTAGTTTCAGATACAAAAAGTATATTACTGCTTATATAAAACATAACATTTTAGAATAACGTTTATTTAATAAACTTATTTATTACTTTAAATCAGTCGATAATTCTTTTATAATATAAAATATCAATCCTTAATTAATACTCTTTTAATTTAAAAATATTTAAAATCATTAATGTCTTAAATTTATGACTAATCAATCAAACAAAACGTTGAATACTAATATAACCAAATTAGTAAATCAGCCTTATAAATATGGTTTTTCAACAAATGTTGAAAAAGAAAGTTTTGATAAAGGATTAAACGAAAATGTAATTCGCTTGCTTTCACAAAAAAAAGAAGAGCCAGAATTTTTATTAAATTTTCGTTTAAAGGCTTATCGACGATGGAAAGAAATGGAATGCCCAGAGTGGGCACAATTAAAATTTATTGAAAATAATTACCAAGATATTATTTATTATTCGGCTCCTAAATTGAAAAAAAAATTAAATAGTTTAGATGAAGTTGATCCTGAAATTTTAAAAACATTTGAAAAATTAGGAATTTCTTTAACAGAACAAAAACGTTTGACAAACGTAGCAGTAGATGCTGTCTTTGATAGTGTTTCCATTGCTACAACTTTCCGAGAAGAACTTGCTGAATATGGTGTAATTTTTTGTTCAATTTCTGAAGCTGTGAAAGAATACCCTGATTTGATAGAAAAATATTTAGGTACTGTTGTTCCGATTGGTGATAATTATTTTACAGCTTTAAATTCAGCAGTTTTTACGGACGGTTCTTTTTGCTATATTCCAAAAGGAGTAAAATGCCCATTAGATTTATCAACATATTTTCGAATTAATGAAGAAAATTCAGGGCAATTTGAGCGAACGTTAATCATTGCTGAGGAATCGAGTCAAGTTAGTTATTTAGAAGGTTGTACAGCACCACAATACGATGAAAACCAATTACATGCTGCTGTTGTTGAATTAATAGCGCTAGAAAATGCTGATATCAAGTATTCAACAGTACAAAACTGGTACGCTGGGGATACTCAAGGTAAAGGAGGAATTTATAATTTCGTTACAAAAAGAGGATTATGTGCTGGAAAAAATTCAAAAATTTCATGGACACAAGTCGAAACTGGTTCATCTATTACTTGGAAATATCCTAGTTGTATACTAGTGGGAGAAAATTCTCAGGGTGAATTTTATTCTGTTGCGTTAACAAATAATTATCAACAAACAGACACAGGAACAAAAATGATTCATGTGGGTAAAAATACACGAAGTCGAATTGTTTCCAAAGGAATTTCAGCAGGAAATTCAAAAAACAGCTATCGTGGTTTTGTAAACGTAAATAATAAAGCAATTGGAGCAAGAAATTATTCTCAATGCGATTCTTTATTAATTGGTAATTCCTCTAATGCAAATACTTTTCCATTCATATTTGTTCAAAATTCAACTGCTAAAATTGAACATGAAGCTTCAACTTCAAAAATCGGTGAAGAGCAAATTTTTTATTTTTTACAACGTTCAATTTCACTTGAAAAAGCTGTTGAATTAATAATTAGTGGTTTTTGTCGTGAAGTATTTACTGAGCTACCATTGGAATTTGCAGCAGAAGCTGATCGATTATTAAGTTTAAAATTAGAAGGAAGTGTAGGATAATGAATACAAAACTACCAATTTTAGAAATAAAAAATTTGAAAGCATCAATTGAAGATAATCAAATATTAAAAACTTTGAATTTAAAAGTGAATAAAGGTGAAATTCATGCCATTATGGGCCCAAATGGTTCCGGAAAAAGCACTTTATCAAAAGTGATTGCCGGACACCCTGCTTACACAGTAAATGATGGAGATATACTTTTTTCTGGGGAAAGTATTTTAACATTAGAACCGGAAGAAAGATCACATTTAGGAATATTTCTTGCTTTTCAATACCCGATTGAGATCCCAGGAGTGAGTAATGAAGATTTTTTATATTTATCGTACAATTCAAAATTAAAAGCTGAAGGAAAAGAAGAGATTAGTCCAATTGAATTTTTTAGTGTTATTACCGAAAAATTATCAATAGTGGATATGTCACCAACTTTTTTAACTAGGAATGTCAACGAAGGGTTTTCTGGTGGCGAAAAAAAACGTAATGAAATTGTACAAATGCTTTTATTGGATTCTAAATTATCAATTTTAGATGAAACGGATTCGGGTTTAGATATTGATGCCTTAAGAATTATCTCAAAAGGAATTAAAACATTTATGACTGAAGAAAAAGCGATTGTTCTTATAACACATTATCAGCGGTTGTTAGATTACGTTCAACCTGATTTTATTCATGTTATGCAGAATGGAAAAATTATTAAAACAGGGACGGCTGAGTTAGCAAAAGAATTAGAGCAAAAAGGATATGAATGGTTAACTGTAGAGGAGTAAAAAAAAAATAAAGCGGTTAGATAAAAATATACCTAACCCAGATAAAAAAGGTTTATAATAGATAGTGTTCCTGTATATTTTTTAATATTGGGTAATTTACTAAAATAGTTAATTATATGTACCCAGATAATTTTTATTCAAGTACGTTTACATTATTAGCAGAGGCAGAAGTCGGAAAACACTTTTACTGGGATATCGCAGGCTTTTTAGTACACGGACAAGTTTTAGTTGTATTATGGTTTGTTTTCGCTATCTTATTAATATTTTCAATTTTAGGCACACAAAATGCTGAACGAATTCCACATGGTTGGCAAAACTTTATGGAATCAACTCTTGATTTTGTAACTGGAATTGCAAAAGATCAATTAGGTGAAAGTTTTTATAAAGAATGGGTACCATTTATTGGGACACTATTCTTGTTTATTTTTGGATGTAACTGGGCAGGGGCTATTATTCCATGGAAATTAATTAAACTTCCAGAAGGCGAATTTGCTGCACCGACCAATGATATCAATACGACCGTTGCTTTAGCTTTATTAACTTCATTTGCATATTTCTATGCAGGTTTAAGCAAAAAAGGTTTTGGATATTTCAAACGTTATGTTCAACCAATCCCACTTCTTCTACCAATTAACATTCTAGAAGATTTTACAAAACCATTATCATTAAGTTTCCGATTATTCGGTAACGTTCTTGCTGATGAGTTAACTATCTCTGTATTAACATCTTTAGTTCCTTTGGTAATTCCATTACCAATTATGATGCTAGGTATTTTTGCAGGGTCAGTACAAGCTTTAATTTTCTCAACTTTAGCTGCTGCATATATTACAGAAGCTCTTGAGTAAAGTTTTATTAAACTAGATTTTTCTAAGATTGCATTATATTTATTATTTTTACATTTATTAATTAAGGTTTATTATGGATAGTATTATTGCTGCTGCTTCTGTTATTGCTGCTGGTTTAGCGATTGGTTTAGCTGCCATCGGTCCTGGTATTGGTCAAGGTAATGCTGCTGGTCAAGCAGTTGAGGGTATTGCACGTCAACCGGAAGCGGAAAACAAAATTCGTGGTACTCTATTATTAAGTTTAGCTTTCATGGAAGCATTAACTATTTATGGTTTAGTAGTAGCATTAGCGTTATTATTTGCTAACCCATTCAGCAGTTAATTAAACTTTAACTCGTAAAATAAATAGATATAGCTGAACAAATTTCAACTATATCTGTTTTAAAATTTTGTAAAACATATAGATTTTATATGGTTAATTTTTCAATATTAATTTCAAATTCAGAAGTTACTGGACCTGGTGGATTATTTGATATTAATGCCACTTTACCGTTAGTTGCCATTCAATTTGTTTTATTGATGGTTATTCTGAACATCATATTATACAGTCCACTATTGGCTGTTATTACAGAGCGTAATGAATATATTTTAAATAATCTTGCAAAAGCTTCAGAAGTGTTAGCTCAAGCAAATGAATTAACCGCTCAATATGAACAAGAATTGAATAGTGTACGCAAAGAAGCTCAATTAGAAATTGCAAACTCACAAAAAATTCACCAAGAAATTTTAGAAATTGAGTTAAATATTTCACAAAAATATATTGATAATTTATTAAATACAATTACAACAGATTTACTTGATAAAAAGAATACTGCTCTAAATAGTTTAGATAGCATTGTTCAATCATTATGTGTAGAAATTGAAACTCGATTATCAATTTAAATTTTTTGTTAGATGTAATTTTCCTTTTTATAAGCGAACAGTTTAAATAAAAACTCTAAAACATGGAAAATTTTGATCAAATTTTTACATTAATTGCCGAAAGCGAAGGTATTACGATAAACTTAGATATTCTAGAAACTGGCGTACTTAACATTATTGCGTTAGTAGCAATTTTAGTTTATGTAGGACGTGACTTTTTAGGATCTACATTAGAACAGCGTAAAAGCGAAATTGTTAGTGGTGTCCAAGATGCGGAAGATCGTTTAAATGAAGCGAATCGTCGTCTTAGCGAAGCTCAAAAACAATTAGCACAAGCTAATGTGGTTATCACAGAAATCAAAAACGAAACAATAGCAACGAAAAAAGTTTTACTTGCAGCCGATGCTAGCCAATCGAAAAAAGATTTAACAACTCGTTTCAGTCGAGCTTTAGCAACATTCCGAACAAAAGAACAGCAAATATTTTTAGAAGTTAAACAACAAATTATTATGCTTGTCTTAAAACGGACAGCTACTAAAGCTCAACAAACTTTCGCTCCTAAAGAACGTGCAACAGCACTTATTAACGAGACTATTAATAAATTAGAAGGAGATTTGTTATGACGACTAATCCATTAGCTTCGAAAATATCAGCTCCTTATGCTCGTGCATTATATGATTTCTCTGTAGAGCATAATATTATGCACCAAATTACAGCCGATTTTCAAAATTTAGATGTCTTTTTAAGTAAAACCGAAGATTTAACGGAGTATTTAGCAAATCCTTTGGTAAATGCCGAAAGAAAACGCGATATTTTAGAAAAAACGTTAAAGTCTCAATTAAACGAAGAAACTTTTAAATTTTTAATCGTTCTTGTAAATCGCGATAGAATTAATTTATTACAAGCTATTATTGATAGCTATTTACAATTAGTTTACAATTTGGCTTCAATTAAAATGATTGAAGTGTCTACCGCTTTTGCTTTCACAAATAAACAAAAAAACATGTTAGTGAAAAAGTTAAAAGAATTAACAGATGCAAGAGAAATTAGATTAGTAATTACTGTTGATCCAAGTTTAATTGGTGGATTTTTAATTAAAACAAATTCAAGAGTAATCGATTTTACTGTTAAAAATCAATTACAAAAATTAGCTAGTCATTTAGATACTGTTTTAGAAATTTAAAAACAACTAAAATCTTTTATTAACTTTTTATCTTAAAAATAATACAATGATAAATATTCGTCCAGACGAAATTAGTAGTATTATCCGCGAACAAATTGAAAAATACGACCAAGATGTTAAAGTAGATAACATTGGTACGGTTCTACAAGTGGGTGATGGTATTGCTCGAGTATACGGCCTTGATCAAGTAATGAGTGGTGAATTATTAGAATTTGAAGACAAAACTATTGGTATTGCACTTAACCTAGAAAACGATAACGTTGGTGTAGTATTAATGGGTAATGGTCGTCAAATTTTAGAAGGTGGTACTGTTAAGGCTACTGGTCAGATTGCACAAATTCCTGTTGGTGATTCTTTCTTAGGTCGTGTAGTAAACCCATTAGGGGTTGCGATCGACGGTAAAGGTGATATTATAAATGATGATACTCGTTTATTAGAAGCTGGTGCTCCGGGGATTATTAGTCGTAAATCTGTATGTGAACCATTACAAACTGGTATTACATCAATTGACGCAATGATTCCAATTGGACGAGGTCAGCGTGAGCTAATCATTGGTGATCGTCAAACTGGAAAAACATCGATTGCAATCGATACAATCATTAACCAAAAAACTGAAAGCGTTGTTTGTGTATACGTAGGTGTTGGTCAAAAAGCTTCTACTGTTGCTCAAGTAGTTAACGTTTTAGACGAAAAAGACGCAATGAGTTACACTATCATCGTAGCGTCGAGTGCAAATGATCCAGCAACTTTACAGTACATCGCTCCATACGCTGGTGCAGCATTCGCTGAATACTTTATGTATAAAGGTCAAGCAACTTTAGTAATTTATGATGATTTAACAAAACAAGCTATGGCTTATCGTCAAATGTCATTATTATTACGTCGTCCTCCAGGACGTGAAGCTTACCCAGGTGATGTTTTCTACTTACACTCACGTTTATTAGAGCGTGCAGCAAAATTAAGTGATGCATTAGGCGGTGGTAGTATGACTGCTTTACCAATTATTGAAACACAAGCAAGTGATGTATCAGCGTACATTCCAACAAATGTGATTTCAATTACAGATGGACAAATTTTCTTATCGAATGATTTATTCAATTCAGGTATTCGTCCAGCGATTAATGTAGGTATTTCAGTATCTCGTGTAGGATCTGCAGCACAAACTAAAGCTATGAAAAAAGTAGCTGGTAAATTAAAGTTAGAATTAGCACAATTTGCCGAGTTAGAAGCTTTCTCTCAATTCGCGTCTGATTTAGATGAAGCTACTCAAAAGCAGTTAGCACGTGGTACACGTTTACGTGAGCTTTTAAAACAGCCACAAAATTCACCATTGTCAGTAGCTGAACAAGTAGCATTAATCTATACAGGGATTAATGGTTATTTAGATGAGTTACCAGTAGCTGATGTTAAAAAATACTGTGCAAGTTTATTAACTTATCTTGGCACAACAAAAACAGCATATATTGATATTGTTTCTTCAACAAATCAATTTACAGACGAAGCAGAAACTTTATTACAAGAAGCAATTGCTGAATCAAAAGCAGCATTCGCATAATTAAATAGTATTTTCTGTTTCAATAATACAGAAGTCTCGTAAAAATCAATTGTGTTAAATTAATAAAATAAAATTTAATTTTTATCGAATAATATAAAAATTAAATTTTATTTTATTAATTTAAATAATTTTTGTTATCTTCACTTATAATAATATTGTAGCTAACTATCTCGTATAGTTTAGTTGTAAGAAAGTCAAAAACCATTATTATATTAAGGAATGAATTGCTATGGCATTACCATGGTATCGTGTTCATACTGTTGTTTTAAATGATCCAGGTAGATTAATTGCAGTACATTTAATGCATACAGCGTTAGTTGCTGGTTGGGCTGGTTCAATGGCATTATACGAACTTGCTGTATTTGATCCGTCAGATCCAGTTTTAAATCCAATGTGGCGTCAAGGTATGTTTGTTATGCCTTTTATGGCTCGTTTAGGTATTACAGATTCTTGGGGTGGTTGGAGTATCACTGGTGAGAGTGTCTCTAATCCAGGGATCTGGAGCTTTGAAGGTGTAGCATTATCTCATATTATTTTATCAGGCATGTGCTTCTTAGCTGCAATCTGGCATTGGGTATATTGGGATTTAGAATTGTTCCGTGATCCACGTACAGGTGAACCTGCATTAGATTTACCAAAAATCTTTGGTATTCACTTATTCTTATCAGGTTTATTATGTTTTGGATTTGGTGCTTTCCACGTAACTGGTCTATTTGGTCCAGGGATTTGGGTATCGGATGCTTATGGTGTAGCGGGTAAAGTACAGCCAGTAGCGCCAGCTTGGGGAGCAGATGGATTTAATCCATTTAATCCAGGTGGTATCGCTGCACATCACATTGCAGCAGGTATTTTCGGTATTTTTGCAGGTGTATTCCATTTAACTGTTCGTCCACCTCAACGTTTATACCGAGGTTTAAGAATGGGTAATATCGAAACAGTATTATCAAGTAGTATTGCAGCTGTTTTCTTTGCAGCATTCGTAACTTCTGGTACTATGTGGTATGGCGCAGCAGCGACACCAATTGAATTATTTGGCCCAACTCGTTACCAATGGGATAGTGGATATTTCCAACAAGAAATTGAACGTCAAGTAGAAACATCTGTAAGTGAAGGTTTAACTGAGAGCCAAGCTTGGTCACGTATTCCAGATAAACTTGCTTTCTACGATTATATTGGTAATAATCCAGCTAAAGGTGGTTTATTCCGAGCAGGTGCAATGAATAAAGGTGACGGTATTGCAGAAGCATGGTTAGGTCACCCAATCTTCCGTGATAAAGAAGGTCGTGAATTAACTGTTAGAAGAATGCCAGCCTTCTTCGAAACATTCCCTGTTATTTTAGTAGATAAAGATGGTATCATTCGTGCTGATATCCCATTCCGTCGTGCCGAATCAAAATATAGTATTGAACAAGTAGGTGTTACTGTAGATTTCTATGGTGGTAAATTAAATGGTCAAACATTTAAAGATGCTCCTACCGTTAAGAAATTTGCTCGTAAAGCTCAATTAGGTGAAGTTTTCGAATTTGATAGAACAAGTTTAGAATCAGATGGTGTATTCCGAAGCAGTCCACGAGGTTGGTACACTTACGGTCACGCTAACTTTGCTTTATTATTCTTCTTTGGTCATTTATGGCATGGTGGTCGTACTATTTTCCGTGATGTATTTACGGGTATTGGTGCAGAGGTAACAGAACAAGTAGAGTTTGGTGCATTCCAAAAACTTGGTGATAAATCTACAAAAAAACAAGGCGCAGTTTAATCTGAAGACTTCGTCTTTTTAATGTATTAAAAATAAAAATTAAACAGGATCAAACAATGGAAGCCTTAGTTTATACATTTTTACTTATTGGTACTTTAATGGTAATTTTCTTCGCAGTTTTCTTCCGAGAAACGCCTAGAATTATCAAAAAATAAAACCACAACTGTGGTTTTATTTTTTAATCTTCATGTTCTTCAAATGGATCACGCAAATTTTTTGAAGCTGGTCCGAACGCAGTATATATAGAATATGTCGTAATACCTAAAAGTAAACTTGATACAAAAATTACAATAATAGTTGCTGTTTCCATGTTATATCATTATCTAAATTAACATTTTAGTATTATATAACATGTAATACAAAAATTAATTTATTAAAAATATAAAATATTTTTATGGCATTAAGAACAAGATTAGGTGAAATTTTACGCCCCTTAAACGCTGAATACGGTAAAGTTGCCCCAGGTTGGGGTACAACTCCGATCATGGGTGTTGTAATGTTAGCATTTCTAGTATTTTTATTAATTATTTTACAAATCTACAATTCATCATTAATTATTGAAAACGTTGATGTAGATTGGGCAAATAGTATTTAAAAAATTAAATAAACAAATAATTTAAAAGGTTTGAACCCCTTTTAAATTATAAAAATTTAAATTAAAATTAGGCACAGTATGGATATTATTAGTTTAGGTTGGGCAGGCTTAATGACAATGTTTACATTCACATTAGCTTTAGTAGTTTGGGCCAGAAATGGTTTCTAAATCATAGTACTTTAAAAATTATAGAAACATAAAAAAATATAACTTATGGCATTAGTTTTCAAAATTTTCCCATATGCGAACGCAGAAATCGTTACTGCAGCAGTAACTTGTTTTTGCATGACACTATTAGGACTTTCATTAGGATTTGCTTTATTAAAAATTCAAGGTGAATAATAATTATTTAATAATAATATTTTCAATATTATTATTAAATGCGTACTATACGGGACTGACGAGACTCGAACTCGCAACTTCCGCCGTGACAGGGCGGTGCTCTAACCAATTGAACTACAATCCCTCGTATTATATTATATGATCACTATTTCTATTTTGTCAACTATTTTATTGTTAGTTCATCAAGGAGAAACAGGGATTCGAACCCTGGGTACAGAAGACTGTACGATAGATTAGCAATCTATTGCTTTCGACCACTCAGCCATTTCTCCAAAATGTATTTGTATTTAGTTTAAAATTTTTGTAGATGGCTCTGGTGGGATTTGAACCTACGACCTTGGGCTTATGAGTCCCCTGCTCTAACCACTGAGCTACAGAGCCTTTAACTACACTTATATAATTATATTGTAACATGGACTGAAGAAATGTAGTACTATATTTTATATATATTAATTTTTAGTTTTATAAAAGTACCAATGAATAATTTTTGGAACAATATTCTTCGCTACCCGCGATTTTTTATAAGTAGTGTTACAGGCCTTATTTTAGTTATTTTAACACCATTTAAAAATTTATTTAAGATTCCCAGACTCCGAATATTTGCTATTGTATTCTTATTAGTTTTTATTTTGAGTTTATATTTTATCATAAAAAATATGATAGCCTTATAATCAATTATATAAAGATTAATCATAAACTGTAAAATGGGCCGAGTTGGATTTGAACCAACGTAGCATTACACAACGGATTTACAATCCGCCCCCTTTAACCACTCGGGCACCGACCCTCAATAATCTTATATCTAATGTTAACAAATATTGTACTATAAAACAATATCAGAATTTAATTTTTACTAATTAGATTCTAATATTGTTTTATATTGACGAACTGATAGATCTATTTGTATAATTAAATTACCAACTAGGGTAATTAACTCAGCGGTAGAGTGTCTGCCTTACAAGCAGAAGGTCACAGGTTCAAATCCTGTATTACCCATTTTTTATTGAAAAACTAGTGATTTTATGTAATAATACTATTATAGTATTATAATTAAAGGGCCTATCGTCTAACGGATTAGGACAGAAACCTTCTAAGTTTCCAATGTAGGTTCGATTCCTACTGGGCCTATTTATTTTTGGCTGAAAAAAGTAAAAATACAGCTAATCGAAGTACATTAGATTATAAATGACAATTTTCCAAAAACCTTACAGAACACTAAAAGCTGGTGAAGGGACTTGAACCCCCGACCTACTGATTACAAATCAGTTGCTCTACCAATTGAGCTACACCAGCAAATTATTTTTTACAGTTTGAATATACTGTCTATAAATTTATATTACCAGATATATAGATATCTGGCAATATTTATTTCTGAAAAAAATAGAAACATACTTTATTTGTTTCTATTTTTTATTATTTGCATAACCTGCATTAATACTATCTGTCAAAGATTTTAAAATCAATTTTATTGAACGAACAGCATCGTCATTTCCAGGAATTGGGATATCAACTAAATCCGGATCACAATTAGTGTCTAAAATTGAAATTACTGGAATACCAAGTTTACGACACTCACGAATAGCTGTCATTTCACGTTTTTGATCAATTACAATAGCAATGTCAGGTAATCGTTCCATTGTCTTAACACCATTCAAACTACGACGTAATTTTTCTAGTTCTGTTTTACGTAATGAAGCTTCTTTTTTTGGTAACAAATCAAAAACTTGATCAGCTTCTTGTTGTTCTAATAAACGTAAACGAGCAATTCGACTTTTTAAAGTAACCCAATTGGTTAACATTCCACCTAACCAACGGTGATTTACATAATATGAATTGCAATTTTTAGCTTCTTGAGCAATTAAGGAACTAGCTTGTCTCTTTGTCCCAATAAGAATAAATGTCTTATTCTGTTCAGCTGCAGATTGAACATACGAATTAGCTTCTTTTAATAATTGAGCCGATTGAACTAAATCAAGAATGTGAATATTATTTCTTTCTGTATAAATGTATGGAAACATCTTTGGATTCCAACGTGAAGCTTTATGCCCAAAATGAACACCAGCTTCTAATAATTGGGCTAAACTAATCTCAGCCATAAACCTTTATAACTCCATAATTAAATAAAATTGTTAGACCTACTATTAAGATAACAAATTGTTAAGAGTATCGTCTAGGGTTTTATAAACTTTTTAAAACGCGTCTTTTATATTTTGTTTCAGTTTGACGGAATGTCTGTTTTTCGAAACTATTAACATAAATTTTTGATCCAATTCCAGCTGGAATTAAATGCCCAATAATAATATTTTCTTTTAATCCTCGAAGCCAATCTAATCGCCCTTCGATAGCAGCTTTTGTTAAAACTCGAGTCGTTTCTTGAAAACTTGCTGCCGAAATGAAACTAGGATTATTAAGAGCAGCTTTTGTAATACCTAACAATAATGGAACATAACAAGCACCTTTCTTATTTTGGGCCCCAACAACTTGATTAATATACTTAATATGGTATAAATCAATAACCTCTCTTGGAAGTAATGGAGTTTCACCTTCATGTGTAATTAATACTTTTGTTGTCATTTGTTTAATAATTATTTCAAGGTGTTTATCAGCAATAGTAACACCTTGTGATTGATAAACAGCTTGAACTGAATTTAGAATTAAAGACTGAATTTTTTTAAAACTTCGATAGCTTGATTGATAATTATTCGCTAAACGATATAAGAAAACCTTATCATTATTCGTACAGGTAATAGACTTTACTTTTGCATAATAATTGAAATAAATTTTTAACAAACTATGAGGGTTTATTTTTTCGTTATCTTTAATTATTGTACCAATTTTTCTAAATTCAAATGTTGGATCAATTGTTGTCTTTCGAATTAATAAACCTTTTTTTTGATTTTTTGGTGTATGTTTACTTAAACGTTTGCGTTTTCGAGCTTCTAATAATTCTTCAATTCTCGGTAACCCTTGTACAATATCCCCAGTAATTTCTTTTTCAAAATTAAGTAACCCAATAGTCTGACCCTCTTCAAGAAATTCGCCATTTTTACAAAATACACTGTTAACTTCTTGTTCAAAATAATCTTCGGTAATTGAATGAATCCCAATTACCCTAAATGGATGTTCCAATAAAGCTACTGAAGCAAATTCTAATCGATTGTCTCTATTATTGATTTGTTTTATAGGGTTTTGAACTAATTCTGAACTTTTCATAAATAAAACAAATGTATTTTCCATACGAATACGTTCGAGTGAAGAAATAATATCACGTTTTTTTGTTTTATATATTTTATCTTTAAAATCTAAATAACCTTGCCATGGGCGGAAAGCTAAGTTAGATAATTTTGTAGCTTGTAAACTTTTTTGTTGAATTAAAAATTCGCGAACAAAAATCGGAATACCTGAACTGTAATATTTTCCTCGCTTTTTTAAAATCATTTTAGGAAATTGAACTTTTTCACACAAATCCGAAAATAGTAAATAATGCGGTAAAGTCGTAGTAATATTAAAATAATTTAAATTTACATTGTTTTTTTCTAAATGATATAATTCATTAATAGAATTCTGCGAAGGAACAAAACGATAATTTAAATCAATCTCATTTACGAAATCTTCATTTTTACAATTTGGGAAAAAATATGGGCGCCCTTTTTGAATCGTTAAAGTATTACCATTATCAATAAGAATTTTACCTGTTTGTTCAATATTTACCTCATCAATTAATAAATCATTAACACTTTTTGATTGCACTTTCTCTTTGCCAATTGTCGTACAATTATCATTACTTATTACAAAAATCTGTTTATTTTGTTTTTGTTTAGATTTAAATTTGACTAATTGTAAAGATTTAGGGCTAACAACTTCTAAGTATCCTAATAAACTGTGTGAGCTAACAAATTGATTTGCTTGAACAAGTAAACAAGATTGAACGTGCGTATACTTTAAATGAGGAGGTAAAAAATTAATAAATTGTATTCTTTCTACAAGAAGAAATTGAAGTAAATTCTTCTTGTTATTATTTACAATTTCAATTTCAAATTTCTCTTGAGTTCTTGAAGAATTTTTTAAGTGCAAATTTAATGTATTAGCAATCAATGATAATGAATTAGCGCTCTTAATTTTTTGGCTCGAGTCGTATAAATAATTAATGTTATTTTTAATTGTTAACGCAGCATTTTCTAGTATTCGATCATTAAACAGATTATTGTTTAATTGATTTTGCAGTGGAACTTCATAAATTTCAATAGGTCGAATCAGTAATTGAGTATATGTTCCTATTTTAATAATCTCACATAAGGAAGGTTGATGAATTTCAATTGTATTTAAAATTAATTCGCCGGGATAAAATACTTGATTACTAAGCTTTTTTAAATCAGTTCCAGTATAAACAGTCCCCGGTTTTATAGAAATTTCATGAATAATATTATTCTTTTCTAAAACTTGAAGAATTCCTGAAGTTTTTGAAAATAAATTTGGAACGATTTCAAAATTTTCTGAAATGAAACTATCAGGTTCAACTAATAAAAGACTTTTATCACAATTTAATAAATGTGTTTCTTCTTTTAACCATATTAATGTTTTATATGGTCGAACTTGAATATTTGTTAAAAAATAGACAAAAGGATTCAAATATTCTCGTTTTTTTTCAATGAACTTTTTATTATAATAAGGTATCCCACCCACAACCGAATTAAATCGATTTGTAATTAAAGTAGCAAAATTTTGTCGTTCAATATTAGTAAATGTTAACTTAGAACTTTCATTCTGCAATTGAATTAAATAATTATTATCATTAATTGATAATAAGTAATCTTTATTTAAAAGAACATTAGTTAATTTCTGAAGCTTAGCATTTTCTAAAGTATAAATATGATTTCGAATTTCAATAAATTGCTCAAAGATATTTTCGGTATTAGAAATAAAATTTATTATCCCAGAATATTGGTTAATTATTTTACTTCGAAAAATGTAACTATGTTTATTTATTTTATAATCTGGATAAAAATTTAAAAAAGAATGTATTGGCGCTTGATAAACTTCTCCTGCCAATATCCATAACAACTTATTTTGTGTTGTTAAAGTTGTCTTTGTTTTCAATTGCGGCATAAAAATTTCACCCGAAGAATCGCTTAGAACAAATTTTGTTTCAGTTCGAGTTTGTTTTATATTTCCCGATAATTGACCTAGAATGGTATTTTTTTTTATTTTTTGATTATTTTTAATAAATAAAATTGTATTTCTGGGTAATTCAAGTTGAACATTATTGTCTTTATGTTCATTTGAAACAATTATTAGCGATCCTGAGCTTTCTACAAGTAATACATTTTCACCACGATTTGTTCGTAAACTCGAGGTCTTTAAAACATTTGAAAATTCAATTGTACCATCAATTGAACTTACCAATTGTTGATTTGCTTCAGAAGTAAAAATACCACCTGTATGGAATGTTCGCATTGTTAATTGTGTCCCAGGTTCACCAATTGATTGACCTGCAATAATTCCAATTGCTTCACCCATATCAACTAAATTTTCGCTTGCTAAGTCCCAACCATAACATTTTTGACATATTGATCTATATAATGAACAGGTTAAAGGTGAGCGAATAAATAATTCAGTTACTTTTTTTTGTTTAAAAATACGAATTAAATTCGGAGTTATTTGAGTATTAATTTCGGCAATTAATTCATTTGTTTTAGGATCGTAAACTGGTTTATTTAATAAACGACCCACAATACGCTCAGAAAAATCTGAAATAACAGACTTATTTTTTTTTGTTCCAATAAATAAAAATGAATGGGCAGTTCCGCAATCCTTTTCACGAATAATGATGTCTTGAGCGACATCAATTAATCGTCTTGTTAAATAACCGGAATTAGCTGTTTTTAATGCAGTGTCAACAATACCTTTTCGAGCACCATAACCTGACATCAAATAATCAGTGATAGTTAAACCCTCACGAAAATTTTTCTTAATTGGTAGATTCATAATCTCACCACTTGGATCTGACATTAGCCCTCGCATACCTACTAATTGACGTACTTGTGACAAGTTTCCTCGAGCACCCGAAAAAGCCATTATATAAACTGAGTTTAGGGGATCATACTTTTTAAAGTATGACACAACTTCATCTTTTAATAATTCACTTGTGATATTCCAAGTATCAATTACTTTTTGAAATCTTTCAACATCAGTAATTTTACCTTTTAAACAAATTTTCTCAGTATTTAAAATTTCTTGTGTAGAATTCTCTAACATCGTATTTTTAACATCAGGGACTCTTAGATCTTCAATGCTAATAGAAATACCTGCTTGAGTCGCATATTTAAAGCCTAAATTTTTTAATTTATCTGCTAGCAAACATGCTTGAATAGATCCGTATTTTGTAAAACTCCATGACAATATTTGTTTTAGCTGTTTTTTACCAACTAAACTATTTTGATAAGTATAATTTTTCATAAGAATTTTGATAATTAATTAAGTTAAAAATTCGTTAATTTGGATGAAAATTATAAAAGATTTAATGTTTTTTGAATAGTATGATTAAAAATCACGCGACCAGTTGTTGTTTGTAGATACTTAACAAGAATATTTTCATCTTTATCTTTTCTAATTTGAAGGTTCTCATAGTATTCAATAAACGTTGAGTCTGGTAACTTTATTTTTTTTAATAAATTCAAAGGCTCATGAATTTCATTTTCGTAACGTACCCAAATCGATGAATGTAATTCGATTTGTTCTTGATAATACGCTAATAAAACATCATTTAAATTTGTAAAATAATGATTTGCTCCTAATAAATTAGGAATGCCATTAACTGTTAAATAATAACAGCCTAAAACCATATCTTGACTCGGCATAATAATAGGATCACCGTTTGCAGGTGATAAAAAATTATAAGGAGCTAACATTAACATATAACATTCAGCTTGAGCTTCTAATGAAAGGGGAATGTGAACTGCCATTTGATCACCATCAAAATCTGCGTTAAAAGCGGAACAAACTAATGGATGTAATTTAATTGCTCGACCTTGTACTAAAATAGGTTCAAAAGCTTGAATCCCTAAACGATGTAATGTAGGTGCACGGTTTAAAAAAATTGGGTGATTTGTTAAAACCTCTTCAAGAACGGGGTCGACAATAGGTTCATTTTGTTGAATTAAATTTTTAGCAACTTTCATATTACTTGCTAAACCTTGATTAATTAATTCACGAATAATAAAGGGTTGAAATAATTCAGTAGCCATTTCATAAGGTAACCCGCATTGATTCATTTTCAAACTTGGACCAACAACAATAACCGACCGACCTGAATAATCTACCCGTTTTCCAAGTAAATTTTGCCGGAATCGACCATGTTTGCCTTTAATAATATCTGATAAAGATTTTAAAGGCCGATTGTTTGCACTCAAAGCGATTTTTCCACGTTTACCATTATCAATCAATGTATCGACTGCTTCTTGAAGCATTCGTTTTTCATTTCGAATAATTAATTGAGGTGCATCAATTTCTAATAATCGCAATAAGCGATTATTACGCGTAATTACTCTTCTATATAATTCATTTAAATCTGAAGTTGCAAATCTACCTCCTTCTAATTGGATCATTGGTCTTAAAGCTGGAGGTAAAACAGGTAATATAGATAAAATCATCCATGCTGGATTAGAACCAGTCGCTAATAAATTTTCTAAAATACGAATTCGTTTAATAGCTTGATCACGAAGTTTATAAATTCGATGCTGTTCCCATTTTCTAAACCATTGCGAACTTTGATAATAAGGTAATTCTTTAATTAAAACCCGGCTACAATAATTTATAAAGCTTCTTGTATCATTTATTTCATATTTTAAATTCAATTTTTCTAGTTCTTTTTTAATGATTACTGATCCTATTAAATAATTTGGAGTCGTTCTAACTAAATATTTTGGAGTTGTATATTGAGTGATCGTCTTTTTAGGTTTTGGCTCAGGTTTCCTCGGATAACCTGTAAATCCAAGTCGGCGACTTTTACGATATAATTGAAAATCCCAATGTAAGCCATAAAAACTTATTTCATCATCGGCTATAAAATAAGCCAAAGAGGCTAATTTTATTCTTTGAATCCTTTCATCTGTAGCATTTACTTGTCCTGATTTTAATGGTTTTGGGTTAATGTACCCTGATTTTAGATTTATTACCGGAACACCTGTATCTATTTTTTTCTCACACTGTTCTACTTCTAATAATAAAGCCATATAATTTGGTCGACTATTTACATACCAAATATGGGTAACAGGATATACTAAATTAATATGCCCCATTCGATGGCGTCGGACACGCGATTCAGTTAATTCAACTCCGCAACGATCACAAATTAACCCTTCATAGCGCACACGTTTATATTTACCACAAGCACACTCTAAGTTTTTATTAGGGCCAAAAATTCTTTCACAAAATAAACCATCCATTTCAGGTTTAAAAGTTCTATAGTTAATTGTTTCAGATTTTTGAACTTCTCCAATGACTTGTCCATTTGGCAGTATTCTTTGGCCCCATTGTTTAATTCTTGTAGGCGAAGCTAGTTTGATCCGAATATAATCAAATTCTTTTTCAAATCGTACCATTTTTAAACTTTAATTAAATATATTAAAATAAAATATTGTTTATATTTGATGCAGGAGGAAACGTTTTCGTCATAGGATCATAATTTTCCATTAGATTTACTTCAATTTCAAATGTTTTGTTAGCACTGAAATTTTCTAATCGATAAGTACTTATATCTAATCCAATTGATCGTAATTCTTGTAATAAAACTTTAAATGATTCAGGAATACCAGATGTTGGAATCGCCTGCCCTTTTACAATTGAATTTAACGTGTCATTTCTACCTTGCATATCATCAGATTTTATTGTCAATAATTCTTTTAATGTATATGCTGCCCCAAATCCTTCTAATGCCCAAACTTCCATTTCTCCAAATCGTTGTCCCCCATGTTGGGCTTTACCGCCCAAAGGTTGTTGAGTCACTAACGAATAAGGTCCTGTTGCACGGGCGTGCATTTTATCGTCGACTAAATGAATTAATTTAAGCATATAAGCATTTCCAACAGTAATTGGATTTTCAAATTCTTTTCCGGTTCGACCATCAATTAATACCATTTTTCCGGGCGCATATGGATTGAAAAGCCAAGCTTCGTTCCTTTCTAAAGATGCTTGACGTAATTTTTTACTAATTAAAATTCTCGAAATTTCTTGTCCGTAAAGTTCATCAAATGGTAAAATTTTAAAACGTTTATTCAATTTATAACCGGCTAAGCCTAATAAACATTCATATAGTTGCCCAACATTCATACGTGAAGGAACTCCTAATGGGTTTAAGATGATATCAACAGGTGTTCCATCGGGTAAAAATGGCATATCTTGTCGTGGAAGAATTCGTGAAATAATTCCTTTGTTACCATGACGACCAGCAATTTTATCTCCAACTTGAATTTTTCTTATTTGAGCTATAAAAACTTGAATTTTTTCAAATTCATATGCAAGTTTGTTTTTACGTCTAAAGATAATAGTTCTAATTACTCGACCATATTCACCGCCAGGCATTCTAAAAGAACTATCGCGCACACCTTTTGCTTTTGCTCCAAAAATTGCACGAAGTAATTTTGCTTCTGGTAATTGTTCAGAATCATCTTTTGGAGTAACTTTACCCACTAAAATATCACCAGGTTTAACAAAAGTCCCAATTGCAACAATACCGTCTTTGTTTAAATGTTGAGTTTCAGTTTGACTTATATTTGGAATTTGTTTAGTAGTTTCTTCTCTTCCTTCATTTGTTACAGCAACTTCTATTTCATAACGTTCAATATGAATTGAAGTAAAAACATCATCATAGACTAATCGCTCACTAATTAAGATAGCATCTTCAAAATTATAGCCATGCCAAGGCATATAGGCTACAACCGCATTTTGTCCTAATGCTAACTCACCCTCATTTATGCTTGGTCCATCCGCAATAATTTGCCCTGATTTAACTTGTTCTCCTTTCCAAACAATTGGTCGTTGATTTATACATGTCTCTTGGTTTGAACGTTGATATTTTTGCAATCGATATTCACATTTTCGGCCCGAACGTTCAGTGATAATAATTTTTTTCGAACTAACAAAATCAACAACACCTGTTGAAACAGCATTTAATGACATACCTGAATCAGCTGCAATTTGATTTTCCAGTCCTGTACCAACAATCGGTCGTTGTGGAATTAATAATGGAACTGATTGACGTTGCATATTTGAACCCATTAATGCTCGATTGGCATCATCATGTTCAAAGAACGGAATTAAAGAAGCGGCTGCAGAAACAACTTGAACAGTAGAAATCCCAATAAAATCAACTTCCGACGGTTTTACTGTTATAAAATCTTGTTTATAACGAACTGGGATAGAATTTTGTAAGATATAATTGTCTTCATTTATAGCTATATCAGCTGGAGCAATTTTATAAGAATCTTCCGTATCTGCTGTTAAATAAATTGGTGTGCCAGTTTTAATAACTTTTCCGTTAATTACACGCCAAAAAGGTGTTTCTAAAAAACCTGAATCATTTACACGAGCACATGTTGTTAATGATGCAATTAAGCCCACATTCTGTCCTTCAGGTGTTTCAATAGGACAAATTCGACCATAATGACTAGGATGAATATCACGAACTGTAAAACTAATGCGATCACGATCAAAACCGCCAGGACCTAAACCACTAATCCTGCGTTTATGTGTAAGTGAAGCTAGAGGATTGGTTTGGTCCATATACTGTGATAATTGACTTGAACCAAAAAACTCTTTAACTGTAGCTGAAATGACGTTTGAACTTAAAATTAATGGCGATTCCGATTTATATACTTGGCTTAAAATTTTTCTTGATAAACGTTGAAAACCAATTCGAAATAATTGTTGCATTAATTCGCCCACAGATCTGACCCGACGGTTTTTTAAATGGTCAATGTCATCACTTGCTGTTCTAGTAATGGATAACGTAATTAAATAATTAATAATGGCAAAAATATCTTCATACGTTATTGTTGAAAGTTGGTCAGAAATTTTTAATTTAAGTCGTTGATTTATTTTATAACGGCCAATTTTTCCTAATCGATAATATCGAGAATCAAAAATCTTTGAAAACTCCGAAATATTTTTATAAAGATCATTTACATTAAAACGTAATAAAGCATTATTGGATTCAATAGATGTTGTTAGTGTAGGATTATTAAAATAGAAAAAGTCTGAATGTTCTAATTGATTTAAAATTTCTAGATCTTTTAAACCCATTTCTCTTAATAAATGGATGATGGGTTTTTTCGTTATTTTATCAATTTGAATTACAATATCATCTTCAAATCTATTTGTAATAGGATATTTATAAACATCAATTTTTTTATCACGAAGAAAACCAAATCTAATCCATGATCCATATTCAGGAATTAAAGTTGCTGTATACAAATCTTTTTTTTCATATTTCTCTTTATAAATATCTTTTTTTTCGAAAAAATCTTTATTTTTAATAATCTCACTTCTTCGATATTTTTTAAGAGTTGGGTAATAAATAATTGATTTAAAATTTTTACTTTCGTCAAAACTTAATAAAATTTGTCGTGTATTTTTTAATTCCTGTTTAATTTGAGTTTTAAAAAAATCAATGTTTTGACAATCCATTAATTTTTTTACCCCGTTATAAAATATAAACAGAGATTTATCTTTAAAACTAAAATACGTTTTTTCTTTGTAATGCTGGATACTATTATAATAAAATAATACGGTTTGATTTAAGAGAAGCCTATTTTTCTGATGAATTTCAAGATTATAAGTATCTTTTAATGGTTTAAAATTTTTATTTTTTTCATAACTTGTTAATAATGAAATTTTTGGGTTTGAAATATAGTGTGCATTCTGAATTAATTGCTTATTTAAAATTTTTAACTGTTGATTTGTTAAATTCTTTTTTTGTTTAAGAATTTTTTGTAATAATTTTTGTTTAATAATTAATTTTAAAAAATAATTAAATTCATATAGGATTTGATTATTTTCTTCTAGACTATTTTTTAAATCTACATTTGGAATTTTTGTCGAGATGTTTAATAGTTTTAAAAAATTTTTAATTCGTTGAGTCTTTTTTTCTAAAGTATAGGTCTTCGAAATTATGGCATAGATTTTAAAAAATTCAATGAAATCGAAGGAATGATTATTGAAATTCGATTGTTTTAATATTGGTAATAAATATGTTAGATTTGGATTTTTAATTAAGCCAAAAGAAGTTTGTGTAAATTGACGAATTTTATGAAAATCATTAGATAATGTTAATTTATTAATTTTTCGTTTTCGTTGTTTTTTATTTCTTTCAAAATAAATCCCAGGACTTCGAATAACTTGACTTACAATAATCCGTTCACACCCATTAATAATAAAAGTAGCATTAGTAGTCATTAAAGGTAAATTAGCTATAGGTAATCGGCCTTGTTTCATAATACTATTTGTTCTTTTATTTCGCATTTCGATCGGCATAATTAGTTGCGCTACATAATTTGCAGTATATCGTTTAGCGCTAGCTGCATTATATATAGGTTTTACCAATTTATATTCTTGACCAAAAAACAAATATTCAATATTTCCACTAAAATCTAATACTGAAGAAAAATTCTTGAGCTCGTCGGTTAAACCTTGGGCTAAAAACCAACAAAAACTGACTCTTTGCATTTCAATAAAATCAGGCAGAGCTGTTATATAATTCATGGACTTTTTCATAATTTTTAGGATTAAGAATATTTAATTATAATGTTTTATGAAAACTAATTTATTTTATATTAACTAAAGAAATAAAAAATAATCTTCAGTCAATATAAATCCTCATTTTTTAAGTTAACTCATTTTTAGTCTTAAAGATAACTTAGACTTTTTTCGTGCTGCAGTATTTTTATGAAAAATATTTTTTTTTGTAGCTTTATCAATCAAACTGTATAACGAACTTAAAATTATTTGAGCTTGTAATTTATCATCAGGATTTCCTGATGTTTTATAAATTTCTAACCGATTTGTAAACATTTTGATTAATGTTTTCACTGAACTTTTGTAAAAACGATTTTGTAAACGATTACGTTTTGCAATACGAATCCGTTTTTCTGCTGATTTATTATTTGCCATAGACTTTTTAATGTGTTACTTTTTAACGTATGGTATACTAGATTATTTAAATATACTAGATTTAAAGAAAAATTTGAAGTTATTATAAAAAAATTTCAAATTTTCATTTTCTTTAAATTATATTAAAACCTTGATAAGATGATAAGTTTTAGGCAATATAATGATAATATAAAAAATCATAAATCCTATTAATTTATATGGCAAAAAATAAAGGAACTCGAATTTTAATAACTTTAGAGTGTACTGAATGTCGTTCTAATACTAATAAACGGTCTGCAGGGGTTTCTCGTTATTTTACTCAGAAAAATCGTCGAAATAATCCTGAACGTATTGAACTTAAAAAATACTGTCCACACTGTAATGCACCAACAATACATAAAGAAATTAAATAATTTATGCTAACACAAAAACAAAAACTTTCACCGATTGGATTAGATCAAAAAATTGATTATAAAGATATTGATTTATTAAAATTATTTATTACAGAACAAGGAAAAATTTTGCCACGTCGAGTGACTGGAGTAACTGTTCAACAACAAAAAAAAATTTCAAGAGCAATTAAGCGCGCACGAGTTTTATCTTTGTTACCATTTGTAACAGCTAGTTCATCGTAATGAAAATAAAGTTATTATATTAACTCTAATATAATAACTTTCAATTTATAATATTTGTTAATAATAATTTAATTTTTTTCATATAAGGAATATATAATGTATGGGTCGTAGTCAACGAAATGATAATTTTATTGATAAAACATTTACCGTAGTTGCCGATATCCTTTTAAAAGTTCTTCCAGCCAGTAAACAAGAAAAACAAGCTTTTTTTTATTATCGTGATGGTATGTCTGCTCAATCAGAAGGGGAATATGCCGAAGCTTTAGAAAATTATTACGAAGCTCTACAATTAGAAGAAGATCCCTATGATCGAAGTTATATTCTTTATAATATTGGGCTAATTTATTCAAGTAATGGTGAATATGTACAAGCTTTAGAATATTATCATCAAGCTTTAGAATTGAATTTAAATCTTCCACAAGCTTTAAATAATATTGCTGTTATTTATCATTATCAAGGTGTTAAAGCTTCAAAACAACAAAATTTAGAAGTCGCAAAAGGATTATTTGATAAAGCTGCTGAATATTGGCGTCAAGCTATCAAATTAGCTCCTAATAATTATATTGAGGCTCAAAATTGGTTGAAGACAACTGGAAGACTTGCTTCCGATAATTTTTATTAAATTTTTACAAGATTTAATTCAAGAATTCAAACTATTTTGTTGTACAATGTTATATAGTTAATAAATTTTAATTTTGTTATTAGGTTGAGCAGTACGTTAAATACTGAAAGTATATTTATTCTTAAATATTTAAATATGTTAAGTCAAAATGGTAGACACTAGTATAAATAAAGGTTACATTACTCAAATTATCGGTCCTGTATTAGATATCGCGTTTTCTGAAGGAAATTTACCTCCAATTTATAGCGCATTAGAAATTCAAGGTGCCGACGGTCAAGTTAATATTGTTGAAGTTCAACAATTATTAGGTGATAATCAAGTTCGAGCTGTATCAATGCGTTCAACTGATGGTTTAAAGCGTGGTGCAGAAGTTGTGGATTTAGGTGCTCCAATTAGTGTACCTGTAGGTACACCAACTTTAGGTCGAATTTTTAATGTAATTGGTGAACCTGTAGATGAACAAGGTGATGTTGTATTCGATGAAACTTTACCAATTCACCGTGAAGCACCTGCATTCACAGAATTAGAAACAAAACCATCAATCTTCGAAACTGGTATTAAAGTAGTAGATTTATTAGCACCATACCGTCGTGGTGGTAAAATTGGTTTATTTGGTGGAGCCGGTGTAGGTAAAACTGTATTAATTATGGAATTAATTAATAACATTGCTAAAGCACACGGTGGTGTATCTGTTTTCGGTGGTGTAGGTGAACGTACACGTGAAGGAAACGATTTATACGAAGAAATGAAAGAATCAGGTGTAATTAATGAAAATAATTTCGCTGAATCAAAAGTAGCATTAGTTTACGGTCAAATGAATGAACCTCCTGGAGCACGTATGCGTGTAGGTTTAACTGCTTTAACAATGGCAGAATATTTCCGTGATGTAAATAAACAAGATGTTTTATTATTCATCGATAATATTTTCCGTTTCACACAAGCAGGTTCAGAAGTATCAGCTTTATTAGGTCGTATGCCATCAGCAGTAGGTTACCAACCAACGTTAGCTACTGAAATGGGTGCGTTACAAGAACGTATTACATCAACAACTCAAGGTTCTATTACTTCAATCCAAGCTGTATACGTACCAGCGGATGATTTAACAGATCCAGCTCCAGCAACAACATTCGCTCATTTAGATGCAACGACTGTATTATCACGTAACTTAGCTGCTAAAGGTATCTACCCTGCAGTAGATCCATTAGATTCAACATCTACAATGTTACAACCAGGTATTGTTAGTGAGGTTCACTATGAAATGGCAGAATCTGTAAAAGAAACGTTACAACGTTATAAAGAATTACAAGATATTATTGCTATTTTAGGTATTGATGAATTATCAGAAGAAGATCGTTTAACCGTAGCAAGAGCACGTAAAGTTGAACGTTTCTTATCACAACCATTCTTTGTAGCGGAAATTTTCACAGGTTCACCTGGTAAATATGTAAGCTTAGAAGATACAATCAAAGGTTTCACTATGGTATTAAATGGTGACTTAGATGATTTACCTGAACAAGCTTTCTATTTAGTAGGTAATATCGATGAAGCGATCGCAAAAGCAGAAACTCTAAAATAAGGAGTATTTAATATGGCTATGGACATTCGCGTTCTAACTCCTGATAGAGTGATTTGTTCGACAACTGCAGATGAAGTTGTATTACCAGGATTAACTGGTCAAATCGGTATTTTAGATGGTCATGCTTCATTAATCACTGCATTAGATACGGGTCTATTAAGAATCAAATTAGATGAAAAATGGACTCCAATTATTTTATGTGGAGGATTGGCAGAAGTAGATCAAGATCGAGTTACTGTTTTGGTAAATGATGTTGAAGAACTTATTACTTTAGAATTAAGTGAAGTTACTCAAGAATTAGAGAAAGCAACGTTAGCAGTAGAAAGTGCTGAAACAAGTAAAGCAAAATTAGACGCTTCTATGGAGCTAAAAAAAGCAACAGCACGTTTAGAAGCAGTTAACTATTTATCATAAAAATAAAGAAAAGTGTAAAAACTTTTCTTTATTAAAAATTTGTTTACAGATTTTGGTTTATAGAATTAGTCTATTTCAATTAAAAGGAATTATCAACAATTCAAAATCAACATATATGATAACAAATTCCGATTTCAACTTTAAAAATAGTGAAACTTTAACATTAGAATTACCCTTTTCTGAACATGTAGAAGAATTAAGACAACGTTGTTTTCATATTTTTTGGATAATCTTATTTTTAACGACCATTGCATTTCTTGATGTTAAATTTCTAGTTAAAATCCTAGAACTTCCAGTGGATAATGTTAAATTTTTTCAATTATCTCCAGGTGAATACTTTGTTTCAACAGTAAAAATTTCTTTTTATACTGGCTTACTTTTTAGCAGCCCATTTGTAATTAGTCAGATTTTATTGTTTTTATTGCCTGGTTTAACAGAAAAAGAAACCAAAGTCATTCTTCCATTACTTATTAGTTCATTAATTCTTTTTTGTTTAGGATTAGTTTTTTCTTATTACGCATTAATACCTGCGGCTTTAAACTTTTTCTTAAACTATAGTGATGAAGTAATTGAACCGCTTTGGTCATTTGATCAATATTTTGAATTTATACTAGTTCTTTTTTATAGTACAGGGTTAGCATTTCAAATTCCTATTATTCAAATATTACTTGGTGTATTAAATATTGTATCAGCCAAACAAATGTTGGAAGCATGGCGTTATGTTGTTTTAGTTTCAACAATCGTCGGTGCTATTTTAACACCTTCTACAGATCCTTTAACGCAATTATTATTGTCATTAGCAATATTATTGTTATATTTTTCAGGAGTAGGCATTCTGTTTTTAATAAAAAATTAATTTATTATACATACTTAGAAAGTATTTAATCCATGGCAACTAACAAGTTTTTTAAAAGTCTTTTATTTACTTTAACGCTTGCTATTAGTTTATTTGGTTTCAGTATTGAAGATTCATCAGCATATCCTGTTTTTGCACAACAAGGGTATGCAAATCCTCGTGCAGCAAATGGTAAATTAGCTTGTGCTAATTGTCATTTAAATCAAAAAGCTATTGAAATTGAAGCACCACAAGCAGTACTTCCTAACTCAGTTTTTGAAGTAGAAATAAAAGTACCATATGATGTTAATAAACAACAAATTGGTGCAAATGGTAAAAAAGCTGACTTAAATGTCGGTGGAATTTTAATTTTACCAAAAGGTTTCAAACTAGCAGCGAAAAGTCAAATCCCTGCAGAAGTTAAAGCTAAAAATAAAGGAGTTTTTATTTCTCCATATAGCACAGAATTTGACAACATTTTAGTTGTTGGACCAATTGCAGGTAAAACACACCAAGAACTAATTTTCCCAATCGTAGCACCAGATCCAGAAACATCAGATGTAAAATATTTAACTTACCCTATGTATGCTGGTGGAAACCGTGGTCGTGGGCAAGTTTATCCTACTGGTGAGAAAAGTAATATTAATGCTTTTGGTGCTGTACAAGCTGGCCAAGTTTCTGAAATTGTTTCAACAGAGAAAGGTGAATCAAATATTACTATTGTTAGCTCAGATGGAACAAAAACTTCACAATTAGTTCCTGCAGGTTTAAACTTACTTGTAAAAGAAGGTGATATCGTAAAAACTGATCAACCGTTAAATATTGATCCAAATGTTGGTGGGTTTGGGCAAGAAGAAACAGAAATTGTATTACAACAACCAGCACGAATTGCAGGTTATTTAGTTTTCTGTTTATGTGTATTATTAACACAAATTTTCTTAATTTTAAAGAAAAAACAATTTGAGAAAGTACAAGCGGCAGAATTAAACTTCTAATAAAAAAGGAATGACATCTTTCGAATAAAATGTCATTCCTTTTAAGAAGTTAATTTTAACTTAGTATAGTTCGTCTTCTTGGTGAACTAAGATTGTACAATCTGATTTAGGATATGCAATACATGTTAATACAAATCCACCTTGTACTTGATCATCATCTAAGAATGTTTGTTCTGATTGGTCAATACTACCTTCTGTTACTTTACCTGCACATGTAGAACAAGCACCTGCTCGACAAGAGTATGGTAATTCAATTCCTTGTTCTTCTGCTGCATCTAGTACAAACACATCATCGTTACATGTAATTGAACAATCGATGTCGTGCTCTTCACTTTTTAATGCTACTGTATAAGTTGCCATATAACTCCTTGATTTTTTTTTAATTTTATAAAGTAAAACGTAAAGATATTTTTCCGTTCTTTCTTTATTATTACTTATTATACTCTTTAATTAAAAACAAATAAAATTTTTTATTAAATTTTTTAACTTTTAAATTTAATTAAAACGCTGTTTTAAACGAGTGGCTTTACCTTGTAAATTTCGTAAGTAATATAATTTTGCTCTACGAACTTTTGAAGATCGTAATATTTGAATTGAATCAATTTTAGGGGAATGTAATAAAAAGATACGTTCTATTCCAACACCTTGAAAAACTTTTCTAACAGTTATTGTAGTATTAATCGAAGTATTCTTTTTTGCAATTACAGTTCCTTCATAAAATTGAACCCGTTCTTTATTACCTTCAATAATTTTTACACCAATTTTTACATTATCACCAATACGGATGTTTGGTGTTTCTTTTTTTAGAAATTGTGTTTGTAAATTATTAATTATTTCTTGGTTATTGAACTTAGTCATATAATCTTTTTAAAAATTTTAAACTCTAATGAGCAACATGCATTCAAAAACTAAATGTTAATATATTATGAAAAAAAAATGCGTGTTTTATACAAATTAAGAAAATTTTTCATTCTAATAGTTTATTTAAATTGATATTACAAATATTTTCGAAAAAAAACAATATTCAAAAAATTTAATGCATTCGACTGGGTTCGAACCAGTGACGTTCCATAGGAAAACGGATTATGAGTCCGGTGCCTTCAACCACTCGGCCACGAATGCAAAAATGGAGCTGATGGGAATTGAACCCACGTCCATTTAGATTTAATTAATATACTCGTTCACAGGTTTAGTTCGTTTTATGGAACAGTTAAGTAATCAATATTATTCTAAACTATAATGACTTTAAAAATCTAGTTATAGGGATAAAATTTTTTATGAACAATTAAAAATTTAATTTTTAAGCAATCGCAAATTTACGATTGAAAGAGAAAATATTATTTGCAGTTATTATAAAATTGTATAGTTTTTACGAAGGCTATAAACTTCGACCTGTATCATATATTACTTATTTCTAAATGTCGAAACCAAAACAGCCCCCTGATAATAAATTCAAATTTATTAAATAAGCATGAAGGGAATCGAACCCCCGACTTTCAGAATCGGAATCTGATGCTCTATCCACTGAGCTACATGCTTTTTAAAATTAAATGAATCGTTTTGTTTATATATTACTCCGACTTGATTATACAAAGAAAAGGTCAATTTGGTAATAGAATTTTTTTCATTTATTTAAAAGAGTTTGAATTAAAGAAACGTAAAAAAAATTTTAAAGTTGAAATAGAATCTAGAAAATTTTTCTAGATTCTGTAATACATTTCAAAATTTGACGAATTAGTAATAAATTTTACCACCACCCCATTTTTCTGTTACAACACGCGGTTGTAACATTACGTGACCCGCAATTGAGAATAAATCTTCATCTGTTAAAGATCTCATACGTGGGTAAATGTCAGCACTTTTAATACTTGGGTGAGTTTCCGCAATTGATTCTAACCCATCATAACTTAGTGGATTTTTTAAGTAGTCTACTAAAGCTTCAACGTTATCACGACGTGGAGTTGCTAAGCTTAAAGCTTCAGGATCTAATCCGACATTTGGATTTGTTTTTGTTACACCACCTACATGACACGCACCACAAGTCGCATTAAATAGACGTTTCCCACGTTTTACTTGCTCTGGTGATAATACAGTTGTTTTCCCTGAACCGTCTAATGTTACAGTACGTGTAGCATCATCTAATTCAATGGCTGATGCTGAATTTACAAAAAAGTTAAAGCTACAGAAAAATACGAAAGCTGAAAATAAAGAGTATTTTTTAAACATAATTTTAAAAAAGTCGTTTACAAGTATGGAACCAAGAAAGCAAAAAATTCGATAACGAATTTTTGTTTTTTAATTTTAAATAATTTTTAAAGAAATTTACTCACTAGATCATCAGTTTTTATTAAAAAATTAATAAAGTTATGGTGAGATAAAATTTTCTATTTTTACTATAGTTGATATTGGAAAAATTTATGAACGTGTTATACGATCACTTTTACTAATAATGATTAAAGCGACTGCAATAAGTGCAAGAACAAGAGCACCGGCTACTAAACTAGAGATAAAATTTGCTAATGAAGTTGTCATTTCTAATTCCGTTTTATTTTAAATAAAAATTAAAAATAGTAAATTTAACTATGCTATTAATTGTATCAGCTTTTCTAAAAAAAACCAATAAAGATTCGTACAATATATTATACTAAACTATCAATTTAAATTAATAATTGAAATAATAAATTTTTATGAGGTATAGCTTTAATACTAAATTATTAAATTAATTTTATGCTGCTATCTTACAATTCTGACATATTAAATTATTTAATAATCTATAAAAAAGACTATACCCATATTTATTATAATAAACTTTTATTAAATAAGCAATCATAATTATTAAAACCCTATTGTTATTTCTTTAATAATAATATATACTATTATTATAGTAATGAAAGCCCGGATAGCTCAGTTGGTAGAGCAGTGGATTGAAGATCCTCGTGTCACCAGTTCGAATCTGGTTCTGGGCAATAATAATATTAAAAACATCAATAATTTTTGAATTTCGTTGATTTAGGATCGAACTTTAAATTAATAGCTCCAATAGGTCCATTTCGATGCTTAGCGATAATTAATTCGACTGAGTCAACCTTTTCTGTGTTGTTATAATAGCTATCTCGATATAACATTAAAACTAAGTCAGCATCTTGCTCAATAGAACCACTTTCTCTTAAATCAGACAAGATCGGACGTTTATTTACTCGATTTTCAACATTTCGGCTTAATTGTGATAAAGTAATTATAGGGACATTAAATTCCCGTGCAATTCTTTTCAAAGAACGAGTTATTTGGGATAATTCTTGTACACGGTTATCAGATGATATTTTTGAGTTCTGCATTAATTGTAAATAATCAATAACTATTAAACCAACTTGATTTTGCTCGAAAATAATTTTTTTAATCTTAGTTCGGATATCTTGTGTTAAAATATTAGGGCTATCATCAATAAATAAAGGTAAAGATGATAATGTTTTTATTGCGTGGTTTAGATGACTCCAATCAGTTTCCGTAAGATGACCTGCACGCAGTTGAGTATTACTAATTTCTAATTCATTGGATAATAATCTATACGTTAATTGTTCTTTTGACATTTCTAAACTCAGAAATAGAACAGGCTGTTTCGTTTGTTTAACTACATTTAAGGCTATATTTAAACATAAAGCAGTTTTCCCCATTGAAGGTCGGCCAGCCAATATTATTAAATCGGATTTTTGAAACCCTTGAGTTATTGAATCTAAATCGTAAAATCCTGATGTTAATCCCGGTAAAGTATTATCCCGGCTTTTTTCTTTTAATTCTAAAAAAATATTGGAAAATAATTCTGCATTATTTAAGGTCTCCGAATATTCCAATTCATTTGTTAAGTTTAAAAAATTTGTTTCTAATTCAATAAAAATATCTTCTAATGGAATATTCGTTGTGTAAGACGAATTAATAATTTTATAACCTAGTTTTATTAATAGACGGCGTAGAAACTTATCTTGGACTAATTGAATATAATCTTCCAGATGACTAATATCTGCAATTTGATTTAATAAATCATTTAAAAAATCAATTCCACCAATCTCGTTCAACAATCCTTGATTTTGCAAAAATGTAGTTAAAGAAATTGTATCGATGAAGTGATTTTTTTGATATAAGAAAACAATTGCTCGATAAATTTCTTGATGATTTTTAAAATAAAAACTTTCAACAGTTAAGCTCCTTAAACTTATTTCAATAGCTTCAGGGTTAGTTAATAAACTACTCAAAATAATCTTTTCAGCTAAAAAATTATGCGGTAAGTGGTTCAATTTTTTTAAGTTATTGTTCATTTTAAAATTTTTTTAAGTTAAAAAATATTGATTGTAAAATATGTGTTAAAATCTTGCATTTTTTATAGAATACAATTATGATAAACATAGTGCGTCCTTAGTTCAGTTGGTAGAACGCTAGTCTCCAAAACTAGATGTCGAGGGTTCAAGTCCTTCAGGGCGCGTTTCTCTTCGTGTAAGAGGTTCATTTTTTCATTCTTAAATAGAATCGTAAAATTATTCATTCTCGTTTGTTTTATCAAATAAAACCAACGTTGTAATTCTTATTAAAAATTAATAACTAATTTATGGGAAAAAAAGTAACAGCATTAATTAAGCTAGCTTTACCTGCTGGTAAAGCAACCCCTGCCCCTCCAGTAGGCCCTGCATTAGGGCAACACGGCGTCAACATTGCAGGATTTTGTAAAGAATATAATGCGAAAACAGGTGATAAAAATGGGTTAATTATTCCAGTAGAAATTTCGGTTTATGAAGATCGAAGTTATACTTTTATTTTAAAAACTCCACCAGCTTCAGTTTTATTAGTTGAAGCGGCAAAAATCAAAAAAGGTTCGTCAACTCCAAATAAAATAAATGTTGGATCAATAACTAAATCTCAATTAGAAGAAATTGCAAATATAAAATTACCTGATTTAAATACTACAAAGTTAACCAGCGCTGTAAAAATTATTGAAGGAACAGCACGGAATATGGGCATCTCTATTGTAGATTAGTTTGAGTTTTATAGATTTATTAATGGAGAAATTATATGCGAAAAATATCACGTCGTCAAAAAGAAATACGTCAAAAAACACAAAATATTATTTGTTCAAATTTAGAAGAAGCAATTTCTCTTCTTCAAGCAACTTCAACAGCTAAGTTTGTTGAATCAGTTGAATTACATGCAAATCTAAATATTGATCCAAAATACGCTGATCAACAATTACGAACAACTGTTACACTACCAAATGGTAATGGTCAAACGGTTCGAATCGCTGTATTAACGAATGAAGCTAACTTTGCTGAAGCTTCTGAGAATGGAGCTGATCGCGTAGGTGATGAAGAATTAATTTCAGATATTAGCCAAGGTAACTTAGATTTTGATTTACTAATAGCAACTCCAGAAATGATGCCGAAATTGGCTAAACTAGGACGTGTTTTAGGTCCAAAAGGTCTTATGCCTTCACCTAAATCAGGGACTGTAACAACTGATTTAAAGAGTACATTATTCGATTTCAAAAAAGGTAAGTTTGAATATAAAGCTGACAAAACCGGTGTTGTTCACGTCAGTTTTGGTAAAGCGAATTTTTCAGCAGAACAACTTGTCGAAAATTTACAAGCATTATATAATTCTATTCAACAAAATCGTCCGTCTGGTGTAAAGGGTAAATATTTTAAAACAGTCTACATCTGTAGCACAATGGGTCCTTCTATTCAAATTGATTTAGAAGCATTTGAATAATTAAAGATTATTAAACAATAAATTTAGGAATAAAAACTTATGTCAGAAAAACTTGATCAAATTATCGAAGAATTAAAAACATTAACTTTATTAGAAGCTTCTGAATTAGTTAGTAAAATTGAAGATGTGTTTGGGGTTGACGCGTCTGCGGCAACTGGTGGTCCTGTTGTTATGGCAGCTGCTGCTGCACCTGCCGAAGAGGTTGAAGAAAAAACGGAATTTGATGTAATGTTAGATGAGGTTCCTGCTGATAAGAAAATTGCCGTATTAAAAATTGTACGAAGTTTAACTGGTTTAGGCTTAAAAGAAGCTAAAGAATTAGTAGAATCAGCTCCTAAGGTAGTTCAAGAAGGTGTTGCTAAAGAAGCAGCCGAAGATGCGAAAACACAAATTGAAGGTGCAGGTGGTAAAGTTTCTTTAAAATAATTGCTATTTAATTAATAAAGCGTATACGCTTTATTAATTAAATTGATAAAAAATATTTGTTCTTTTATTTAAAAATTTTTTAAATACTATATTAAAAAATTATGTTTTTTAGCATTTATTAAAAATGGGTTACCTGGGACTTGAACCCAGAACAAATCGGTTAAAAGCCGAGTACTCTACCATTGAGTTAGCAACCCTAATAAGTATAAAGATTATACGTAAATATATATTAACATGAAAGTATAAAATTATTAAAGTTTTTAATCGAAAAAAAAGTTATATACAGTATACTAATAATAATCAGAAATATTAATATAAATAATATTTTTACTTTAAGATTTTTAAAGTAAAATGATTAATAACTTTATAGGTTATTTTGTTATTTAAAATTTAAAAAAATTTATAAATTAAGGATTTAAAAAAATGTTTAATTGGCAAGTTGTAGGTCAGCTAATCGCGACCGGTGTTATCATGTTAAGTGGTCCTGTAATCATTGTATTACTAGCTTTAAAAAAAGGAAATCTTTAATCCCTCAAAAAATTTGTTATTAATATAAAATATTAAGGAGTATTTATGATAACAGCGTTGACAGCTCTATTTGTTCTAATTTCATTAGGTTTAGTAGTTACCGTTCCTGTAGCTTTAGCAACTCCAGGTGAATGGGCAGAATCAAAAGACCAATTCACAACAGCAATTCAAGCTTGGGTAGGTCTTGTAATAGCAATTGCTATTGCTGATGGTATTTCATCATCAATTTAAGATAACTAGAAATTATAGTTTAAACTATAATTTCTAAAAATTTAAAAACTACTATTGACACTTATCATACAATTTTAGTAGAATTAAATAAAACTATTTTAGTTTGCGGGCATAGCTCAGTGGTAGAGCGCAACCTTGCCAAGGTTGATGTCGCGCGTTCGAATCGCGTTGCCCGCTTCCTAGTTTTGATATACTAGTAAAACTATCCGCCCCCATCGTCTAGAGGCCTAGGACAGCTCCCTTTCACGGAGCAGACAGGGATTCGAATTCCCTTGGGGGTATTCTAAAAAAATTGGACTTGTTTTAATTAACAAATATTTAAACGAGAGAAATACTTAATTTTTAAAACCAAATATTTCTTCCGTTCTTAATTTGTAAAAGTGAGATAATCGCACTTTCGAAAGTATAATTTTTTATTTCAATTGTTTATATTGAAACTAATCGCTAATGAAAAATAACCCATTATTAGGGCCCATGTTAAATTATTCAAAAATTTTTCAGCAGAGTTAGGTGACCCTAAAATATCACTTTTTGTTGCAAAACTTGCTAATCCGCCATTATTAGGTGTTCGAATAAAAATAAGGAGAATTATAGCTATATTTAATATGAACCAGAGAATTTTTAGCATAGAATTAATATGGCTGTAGTTATTAAAAAATAACGAGTCACTGGTAACTCGTTATTTTTATTACTTTAATCTTCTATTTCAAAGATTTCTTTAAAGACTTTTGAAACTTTATCACCAGAATCAATTGTTTCTAATGGATCTTTTCGTAAACGGTGTCGTAAACATAATGTAATGATCGTTGCTATATCGTCTACGGTTACTTTTGTTCTTTGATTATATGCAGCATAAGCTTTAGCAGCACGGTTTGTTACAATATCACCACGTAATCCGTCAACGTCTAATCGACTACACACTTCTGAAATTTTTACACGTAAATCATATTCTAATTCAACAGAAGGTAATAGTTTTTGAGCGTCAACAATTTTTGTTCTTAATTCTTGTTGTTGTGCTTCATAATTTTCAGTCCAAATTTCTGGAGATTGATCAAATGATGTACGCTCCTCAACTACTTTTACACGTAAAATAGGATCTTTTACAGTTCGAATTTCTGCGTGCATACCAAATCGATCCAATAATTGTGGTCTTAATTCCCCTTCTTCTGGATTTCCTGAACCAACAAGCACAAAACGAGCTGGATGGCGAATAGAAATACCTTCTCGTTCAACTGTATTCCAACCTGAAGCTGCTGAATCTAAAAGAATATCAACTAAGTGATCATCCAATAAATTTACTTCGTCAACATAAAGTAATCCACGGTTAGCTTTAGCTAATAAACCAGGTTCAAAAGCTTTTACCCCTTCTGTTAAAGCTTTTTCAATATCAATAGTACCACATACTCGATCTTCAGTAGCTCCTAAAGGTAAATCTACCATTGGAATTTTAATTAATTCTGTTTCAAGTTCATCACCATTTTGAATAGCAATTTTTACCTCATTCCCCATTAAATCTAAATCAGATGGATGAGAATTGAATGGATCATCTTTAACTACTTCAATTTTTGGTAGTAAATCTGCAATTGCCCGGATAGTTGTAGATTTACCAGTACCACGATCTCCCATAATCATAACACCACCGATTTTTGGATCAATCACGTTTAATTGTAAAGCTAATTTCATCTCTTCTTGGCCCACAATAGCTGTGAATGGGAAAACTGGGGTAGAAAATTTTTTTAAATCCTTTGTTACCATAAATATTTAGTTAAAAAATGTTTTTAATTTTTACTTTCATGTTAATTAACTTCAATAATTGGAAACATTAGAAGCTAATTAACAGAATTTTTATTCATAAAGTGTTACACCTAAACGAATAGCTAAAACACTCGCTAATAATGCAATTAATAATATTGTATATACTTGAGTATCGTAAATCATGAGATATTCCTATAATTAAATTAATGGATAAATTTTTTGATTCTAGAGAGATATTAAAAATTCAATACTTGATCTTAGCTTGAATTATAGCATAGTTTTCAAAACTTTACCTTAACACCAAATTAAAATTTTAAATATAAGTTTTTTAAAATTAAAAACCTTATATTTAAAATTAAGATTTAACCTCAAGAATGTTTTTATTTCTAAATTAAAAAATTCTTTTAAGATTGACTTATAATACTTAGTGTAAGCTGACAAGATAAAAGTAAAAATTACCAGTTAAGGTTTACTTATTCGATGATTTTATTTAAGGATTATAAAATATGACCATTGCTATTGGACAAAACCAAGAACGTGGCTTATTTGATCTTGTTGATGATTGGTTAAAAAAAGATAGATTTGTTTTTGTTGGTTGGTCAGGTTTATTATTAATGCCTACAGCTTATTTAGCTGCTGGTGGTTGGTTAACTGGTACAACTTTCGTAACTTCTTGGTACACACACGGTTTAGCAAGTTCTTACCTTGAAGGTTGTAACTTCTTAACTGCTGCAGTTTCTACACCTGCAAACAGTATGGGTCACTCATTATTATTATTATGGGGTCCTGAGGCACAAGGTGATTTCACTCGTTGGTGTCAAATCGGTGGATTATGGACCTTTGTAGCTTTACACGGTTCATTAGGTTTAATCGGTTTCTGTTTACGTCAGTTCGAAATTGCTCGATTAGTAGGTATTCGTCCGTATAACGCAATTGCATTCTCAGGTCCAATTGCAGTATTCGTATCAGTATTCTTATTATACCCATTAGGCCAAGCAAGTTGGTTCTTCGCTCCTAGTTTCGGTGTAGCGGCAATTTTCCGATTCTTATTATTCTTACAAGGTTTCCATAACTGGACATTAAACCCATTCCACATGATGGGTGTTGCAGGTATTTTAGGTGGCGCATTATTATGTGCTATTCACGGTGCTACAGTAGAAAACACATTATTTGAAGATGGTGATGCTGCGAACACATTCCGTGCATTCACACCAACACAATCAGAAGAAACTTATTCAATGGTAACTGCGAACCGTTTCTGGTCACAAATTTTTGGTGTAGCTTTCTCTAACAAACGTTGGTTACATTTCTTCATGTTATTCGTGCCAGTTACTGGATTATGGACAAGTGCTATTGGTATCGTAGGTTTAGCATTAAATTTACGTGCATACGATTTCGTATCACAAGAATTACGTGCTGCTGAAGATCCAGAATTTGAAACATTCTACACAAAAAACATTTTATTAAACGAAGGTATTCGTTCATGGATGGCTGCTCAAGATCAACCACATGAAAACTTCGTATTCCCTGAGGAGGTATTACCACGTGGAAACGCCCTTTAATAGTAGTATAGCAGGTCGTGACATTGAATCAACAGGCTTTGCTTGGTGGAGTGGAAATGCTCGTTTAATTAATGTCTCAGGTAAATTATTAGGTGCTCACGTTGCACACGCAGGCTTAATGGTATTTTGGGCTGGTGCAATGGTTCTTTTTGAAGTATCGCACTTCGTTCCAGAAAAACCATTATATGAGCAAGGTTTCATTTTAATTCAACATTTAGCCACTTTAGGCTTTGGGATTGGTCCTGGTGGTGAAATCACAACAACAGTACCATATTTCGCTGTAGGTGTAATTCATTTAATTTCATCTGCTGTTTTAGGTTTTGGTGGTATTTACCACTCATTACTTGGTCCGGATACGTTAGAAGAATCATTCCCATTCTTCGGTTACGATTGGCGTGATAAAAACAAAATGACAACAATCTTAGGTATCCACTTATGTTTATTAGGTTTAGGCTCATTATTATTAGTAGCTAAAGCTATGTACATTGGCGGTGTTTACGATACTTGGGCTCCAGGTGGTGGTGATGTACGTTTCATCACAACTCCTACGTTAAATCCAATTGTTATTTTCGGTTACGTTTTCCGTTCACCTTTCGGTGGTGACGGCTGGGTAGTATCTGTAAACAATATGGAAGATATTGTTGGTGGTCACATTTGGGTTGGTGTTTTATGTATTATTGGTGGTATTTGGCATATCTTTACTAAACCATTTGCATGGGCTCGTCGTGCTTTTGTTTGGTCTGGAGAAGCTTACCTTTCATACAGTTTAGCAGCAATTTCATTAATGGGCTTCACAGCTGCCTTATACGCTTGGTATAATAATACAGCATACCCAAGTGAATTATATGGTCCAACTGGTCCAGAGGCTTCACAATCACAAGCTTTTACTTTCTTAGTACGAGATCAACGTTTAGGTGCTAATGTATCATCTGCACAAGGTCCAACTGGTTTAGGTAAATACTTAATGCGTTCACCAAGTGGTGAAATCATTTTTGGTGGTGAAACAATGCGTTTCTGGGATTTACGTGCACCATGGGTTGAACCATTACGTGGTCCAAACGGTTTAGATATCAACAAAATCAAAAATGATATCCAACCATGGCAAGAACGTCGTGCTGCTGAATACATGACACATGCTCCATTAGGTTCATTAAATTCAGTAGGTGGTGTTGCAACAGAGATTAACTCTGTAAACTATGTATCACCTCGTTCATGGTTATGTTGTTCACACTTCTTCTTAGCATTCTTCTTCTTAATTGGTCACTGGTGGCATTCAGGTCGTGCTCGTGCTGCTGCCGCTGGTTTCGAAAAAGGTATCAACCGTGCTAACGAACCTGTGTTATCAATGCGTCCTATTGACTAATAAATTTATACAATTCAATTATAAGAATTAAAATTAATTTTTAGTTTCATATGTTTATCGTTTATAGGTTTTTATTATCCTATAAGCGATAGACAAATTAGCTTGACAATGTTATAATAACTGAAAATGTATAGCATTTTAAGAATGCTAACGCGGAGTAGAGCAGTCTGGTAGCTCGTTGGGCTCATAACCCGAAGGTCAATGGTTCAAATCCATTCTCCGCTAGAAAATTTTATAAATTAACGGAAAAATTATTAATTTTTTATTACAATATTATATTGAACGTTAAATAATAATAAGGTTTTACGTATGACATTAAATTTACAAACACCATTTCCAACTTTTGGTGGTAGTACGGGTGGTTGGCTGCGTGCAGCCGAAGTAGAAGAAAAATACGCAATTACTTGGACAAGTAACAAAGAGCAAATTTTTGAAATGCCAACAGGTGGAGCTGCCATAATGCGTAATGGAGAAAATCTTTTGTACTTAGCTAGAAAAGAACAATGCCTTGCATTAGGGACTCAACTGCGAACATTTAAGATAAATGATTATAAGATCTATCGAATTTTCCCAAGTGGAGAAGTTCAATTTTTACATCCAAAGGATGGTGTTTTCCCAGAGAAAGTAAATCCTGGTCGTACATCTGTAAATTCACGGGATTTCTCGATTGGTAAAAACCCTGATCCGGCTTCGATTAAATTTAGCGGAACTACAACATACGAAAGTTAATTTATTTAAGATTAGTGATTCCACTAATCTTTCGGCGAGATGGCAGAGTTGGTCGATTGCGTCTGATTTGAAATCAGATGAATCTTTACGGATTCCGTGGGTTCGAATCCCACTCTCGCCTTTAAAAAACTTTTTGGCTAATTTACTAGTAGCCAATTTATTGCTTAGCTGTGTTTTTGATCTTTTTGAATAAATTTTTATGGGTAAGGTTTACGATTGGTTTGAAGAACGATTAGAAGTTCAAGCTATTGCAGATGATATTTCAAGTAAATATGTTCCACCGCACGTAAATATTTTTTACTGTTTTGGTGGTATCGTTTTCACATGTTTCTTAGTACAAGTAGCAACTGGCTTTGCTATGACATTTTATTACCGTCCAAGTGTAGTTGATGCATTTGCATCAGTTGAATACATTATGACAAGCGTTAACTTTGGTTGGTTAATCCGATCAATTCACCGTTGGTCAGCAAGTATGATGGTTATGATGATGGTATTACATGTTTTCCGTGTTTATTTAACTGGTGGTTTCAAAAAACCACGTGAATTAACATGGGTAACAGGCGTGATTTTATCTGTTGTAACAGTATCATTCGGTGTAACAGGATACTCTTTACCTTGGGATCAAGTAGGTTTCTGGGCATGTAAAATTGTAACAGGTGTACCTGCAGCTGTTCCTGTTGTAGGACCTCCATTAGTTTTAGTATTACGTGGTGGCGAGAGTGTTGGTCAAGCAACTTTAACACGTTTCTATAGTGCACATACTTTTGTATTGCCTGTAGCAGCAGCTGTGTTAATTTTAACGCACTTCTTAATGATTCGTAAACAAGGTATTTCAGGACCGCTTTAATTACGTATTAGTATTAAATATTTATTTTTTTTCGATATAAGGAACAGATATGTCAGTAATTAAAAAACCAGATTTAACAGATCCAAAATTAAGAGCAAAATTAGCCAAAGGTATGGGCCATAACTATTATGGTGAGCCTGCTTGGCCAAATGATTTATTATATGTATTCCCAATTTGTATTTTAGGTACTTTCGCTTGTTGTATTGGGCTAGCTGTTATGGCTCCAACACAAATGGGTGAACCTGCTGATCCATTCAATACTCCATTAGAAATTTTACCAGAATGGTATTTCTTCCCAACATTTAATTTATTACGTGTTTTACCGAATAAATTATTAGGGGTATTAGCAATGGCTGCAGTTCCTGCAGGTTTAATTACCGTACCTTTTATTGAGAATGTAAATAAATTCCAAAATCCATTCCGTCGTCCGTTAGCAAGTTTAACATTTATTGTTGGCTTCATCTTCGCGGTTTGGTTCGGTATTGGGGCTTGTTTACCTATTGATAAAGCAGTATCATTAGGTTACTGGTAAAGTAACAAACATAACTAGAGTTTGACTCTAGTTATGACTAAATTACTTTTATTTCAATAAAAATTTTTTAATTAAAAAATACAAATAGCAAACTGTAGCATAATTTTACAGCGAATGAATATTTAATATTGTTGGTATTTTTTTTAATAATCAGTTATGATAACTATATAGTTACAGAATCATCAATTTTATCAATATGTTATCATTACTAAAACTGTTATTAACTATAACTGTTTCAGATACTTTGGCATCCAATAGTTTTACTGATTTTTATGATTTTGACACTTCACAGTACGATTTGAGTACTAGTGAAATCATTATTACTAAAATCAAAGAAATTGTTTCTAGTGGATTTACAATTGAAGAGTTTCAAAAAGCAATGTTAATTTTATGTTTAATTCGTTTTATTATTTATGCGTTTAAATATAATATTTTAACATCTTTTAAAATTTGTGCCATTGGTCTTATTTCTTGTACTTTATGGGGCATTGCTTTAAATGATTGTGTTGGAGTTTACTTTCCAATATTAAAATATAATCCTTTGTTAAATAGGATTCTTGAAGAAGAAGTCGCATTTCGCCAAGTTGCAGAAAGGGAAGCTTTTTTAAAAGCAAATGCATTTATGATTTCTCAATTAGGAGATCAACATTATCCATTTGAGTGGATAACTCCTTTATTTGCTCGTATACCTGAAAATCTTACTCACCTAACTGATCCAATATATCGTTATATTAGAATGGATTTGTCTGAAACGGTTAAAACATTTTACAAATCAAATCTTCGACAAATGTTACCATTTATTATTTACATTTTGGTTGTACGAGTTGGAAAAAAATACTGTCCGTACCATATACGATGGCATTTCACTTTTGTAACACTATATAATACTTTTATTACTTACATTTTTTCATGTACAATGCGTGCAAGAGAGCTATTATTTCAAACTTTAATTCCTCAACATCGATTTGAAGAAGCCGAAACATTACAAATTTATTTAGGTGCAATAGCTTTTGTACATATGACGTTTATTATGCTTGCAATGTTGCATGCTATTTTTTCACAATATTTTTATCTTCCTTTTTTAACCTATAGTGTTGAATTGCATATAGGAAAACGTCCGAAAACTAGTATATATAGTGGAGGTTATACGGCTTGGCAAGATGATTTTGTTTTTTATAATATAAAACTACGTGATTCCTTAAGATTATGGTGGGGATTTTTAGGAAAAGGGACCAAGAGATCACGGGGTAATAATGGTAAACGAAAGAATAATTAAGTTAAAAAAATCAATTTAATTTTAAAAGTTAGTAATTTTTACTAACTTTTAAAATATATCTTGTTTTACTCATACTTAAATCTTGTATGATTTATAATGAAGAGCCTAATCCCGAATACGAACCATAAATAAATAAAGAAAGTACCGTAATTACTGCTAAACCACCAACTAAACCTACAAGCCATAAAGGAATTCTACCAGTATTAGACATATTAAAGACTCCTATTTATAATTATTAATTAAAGAAATAACTTGAAAATAATACAGCTAAAACAAAAATTAATAGAAGCCCCCAATACAGAGAAGTTCGATTTAGTTCTACTGCTTGTTTATTAGGATTTGGACCTGTCATAAAATTTACCTCTTGTCTATATTATTAATTTATCTTTGAATGAATTGCATAGCTGTAATCCCACCTAAGAAGAATACAGTTGGAATAGCTAAACCATGAATAGCAAGCCAACGGAAAGTAAAAATTGGGTAAGCTACAGGTTGATTAACATTGTTTGTCATATATTTTACCTCTTATAAACCTTTAGTTAAATCTTCTAATTCTTGTTTTGCACTGAAACGATCATTTACTAATGGTACTTGTTGACGATCTTGTGTAAAGTACTCATTTGGTCGTGGAGTCCCGAAAACGTCATAAGCTAAGCCAGTACTAACGAATAACCAACCTGAAACGAAAAGAGACGGAATAGTAATACTATGAATAATCCAATAACGTACACTTGTAATAATATCCGAGAACGGACGTTCACCTGTAGATCCACCAGACATAAAATTTTCTCCTGTAAAAAAAGGATTGTTACTCATTCAAAGCTTAACCAACAGCGGGCAGGGGGAATCGAACCCCCATCATTAGCTTGGAAGGCTAAGGTTTTACCACTAAACTATGCCCGCATATTTTAATTATAAAATTATGCAAGCATAAAAGCAATAAAGTCTTATAAATTTTCTAATTTAACATCAATAAATTTTGCTAAATCGGCGGCATTTTCTTCTAAATTCGAAATCGCTGTTGGTTGTTCAACAGGTGTTAAAGGAATTTGACGTTCATCTTTTAAACATAAATATATTGTTCTTTTGGGATTTAACCCTTCTGAGATTTTAATTCCAATCGCTCTAATATTATTTAACGGATATGTTAAAAGAACCTCACGATTTTTACCTGGAAAACCTTTTCGAACAATTTTTACTAAGTTTTCAATTTTATTATATTCATTATAGCCACTTCCAATATCCCATATGATTGTTAATACAGTATAAAGGCTAATAGATAAACTTAAAGTACCATAAAACATCATAACTATACCCTGAGGTATGAAGACTAAGTTTTCCGTATTAGTAAAGGGTAATAAATTAATTTTTAAATAACTTGAAAGTCCTGCCAGTAAAAAACTAATGCCACCAATAAATAGAAAAAACCCCCAAAAGTAATTGCTGAAACGTCGCGATCCCATTATTTTATCTTGACGAATGTCTTTATTCATTTTTGAGTTTTAATTCTGTGAGTAATATTAAATTAATTTAATTGATTTTAATCCTAAAAATAAGCCTGACGCTAACGCAAAACAAAATCCTAACAATAAAAAGTAATCGATAACAACTGTCATAATATCTTTTTGATTTATAAAAATGAAGTTTATAAAATTTTTTATATATATTAATATATATTATATAGTAATCTATATTTAAATTTTGGTTGGTAAAAATTTTCATTGATTTACACTAATTAAAAATTTTACTATTCATTTTATTAAAACTTAAGTTAAATTTATGGCTAATTTTATTAAACCTTACAATGATGATCCATTTGTAGGTCATTTAGCGACGCCGATAACATCATCTGCAATAACTCGAGCTCTTTTAAAAAATCTACCAGCCTACCGTTTTGGTCTAACACCCTTATTACGTGGTTTAGAAATCGGTTTAGCTCATGGTTATTTTTTAATAGGCCCTTTCGTTAAATTAGGCCCATTACGTAATTCAGATATTTCATTACTTGCAGGTTTTCTTTCAACGATCGGTTTAATTTTGATTCTAACATTAGGTTTAACAATTTATGGGATTGCAACATTTGGTGAAGAAAAAGCATCGGATTCAACTCAATCAAATCAATTACAAACAAAAAAAGCATGGGATCAATTTAAAGGCGGATTTTTTGTAGGCGCTTCTGGTGCCGCAGGATTTGCTTTTATTTGTCTATCAAGTATTCCAACTTTTTAATTTGAAAGATGTAAAGAATATTTTTTTTTCGAAACTGTATAAATATTTTATATAAGTTTAGAAAAATTTATATTCTTTTATTTTAAATTAATAAACATATAATGGTTTTATATATAAACCATATTACTCTTTTTAAATTTATTAGGTAACATTTATGAACTCTACAACAGTTAATTTACAAGAAGAATACGCAAAAACAGATATTGCAAAAATTTTAAATTTATTAGATGAAGAACTAGTCGGTTTAGCACCCGTAAAAACTCGAATCCGTGAAATTGCAGCTTTATTATTAATCGATAAATTGAGAAAAAGTGTTGGAATTACTACGGGTAGCCCTGGTTTACATATGTCGTTTACAGGTAGCCCTGGAACAGGAAAAACAACTGTAGGTCTAAAAATGGCTGATATTTTATTTCAGTTAGGTTATATTCAAAAAGGACATTTACTTACTGTAACGCGAGATGATTTAGTAGGACAATACATTGGACATACTGCTCCGAAAACTAAAGAAGTTTTAAAGAAAGCAATGGGCGGTGTATTATTTATTGACGAAGCGTATTATCTTTATAAACCAGATAACGAAAGAGATTATGGATCAGAAGCTATTGAAATTCTATTACAAGTAATGGAAAATCAAAGAGAAGATCTGGTAGTAATTTTAGCTGGTTACAAAGAACCTATGGATAAGTTTTATGCGTCGAATCCAGGTTTATCATCGCGTATTGCAAATCATATTGATTTTCCTGATTATACAGTTGAGGAATTGTTAACAATTTCAAAAATGATGTTGGATGAACAACAGTATCAGTTAACACCAGAAGCTAATATAGCGTTAGCTGAATATATTAGTATTCGAAAAGAACGTCCATTGTTCGCAAATGCTCGTAGTGTAAAAAATGCCTTAGATCGAGCAAGAATGCGTCAAGCAAACAGAATTTTTGAAAGTCGCGGTCAAATTTTAACAAAGCGTGAATTAGTTAACATTGAAGCACAAGATATTTTACAGAGTACAATCTTTAGTTAAAATTATTTCGCTTATAAAAATCTTAGAATAAACAAGATTTTTAAGTAATTATTAAAAAGAAATATATGAGTTTATTAGTTATTGGAGGGACTGGCACATTAGGTCGTCAAATCGTATTACAAGCTTTGACCCAAGGTTATCCAGTTAGATGTTTAGTTAGAAATTTAAGAAAAGCTTCTTTTTTAAAAGAATGGGGAGCAGAATTAGTATATGGTGATTTAACTTTGCCAGAAACCATTCCACCTTGTTTACGAGGTATTACTGCTGTTATTGATGCTTCAACAAGTCGACCTTCTGATTTAGCAAGTATTAAACAAGTTGATTGGGATGGAAAAATTGCTCTAGTAGAAGCTTGTGAAGTGGCAAATATCAAGCGATTTATTTTCTGCTCAGCATTAAATGTAGAACAATTTTCGAGTATTCCATTAATGGAAATGAAACAAGGAGTCGAAACGAAATTAAAAGAGTCTTCTCTTTCGTATACAATTTTTAGATTAAGTGGATTTTATCAAGGCTTAATTGAACAGTACGCAATTCCAATCTTAGAAGATTTACCTATTTGGATCACAAATGAAAATACTAGTGTTTCTTATATGGATACACAAGATATTGCTAAATTCTGTCTGCGTTCATTGCAATTACCTGCAACCGAAAATAAAACTTTTTTACTAGGTGGACCTAAAGGTTGGTTATCCTCTGAGATTATTCAACTATGTGAGCAACTTGCAGGACAATCAGCGCAAGTTAAAAGAATTCCAATTGCCATTTTAAAATTTTCCAGTCAATTTTTAGGTTTCTTTGAGTGGGGTCAAAATATTAGTGATCGGTTAGCATTCGTTGAAATTTTAAATGTAGAGAATAATTTTTCAAAATCAACGTTTGATTTATATAAAACTTTTAAAGTCGATCCTGGAGAAATTGTACAATTAGATGACTATTTCTTAGAATACTTTATTCGTTTATTAAAACGATTACGTGATATTAATTTCGAAGATGTTCAAAAACAGAAAAATTTAATTATCTAAATAATAAATTTTTATGAACTATAGCACTTTTATTGTTAAGATTTTGAAACAACCAAAAACAATTCTCTTTAAACAAAATTATTTAGTAACCGAAGTTTTAGTTCAATTTCCACAAATTCGTTTAAAAACAGCAAAAAATCAATTCAAAATTTTTGTTTGGGGAGATTTATCTTTAGCAAATTACGACATTAATGATTATATAATTATTGAAGGATATATAGGCATGTCGAATGAAAAACCGCAAAATAAAATAGAAGTGTCAGTTTTAAAAATTTATCCATTTGTTTTAAATGAAAAGAAGAATGTACAATAAAATAAATAATTTACTGAAATTAAATTATTCAGATTTAGAATTTTTAGTATAATTAATAATATTAGAAATAATTCTCAGGAAAAATTTAATGTTAACTTTAAAAATTTTCGTTTACACAACGGTTATCTTTTTTGTATCTTTATTCATTTTTGGGTTCCTTTCAAGCGATCCATCAAGAAATCCAAATCGTAAGGATCTTGAATAATAAAATTATTGGATATAAAATTTAGTAATTATAATTAATAAGTTTAAGTTTCAATAAATAAAAAATTAAAGTCAGTCTTAAAATAGGCTTTAATTTTTATTTATTAATATTTTTTATTTAAAAAATTTAAATTTTTGTTTGGAAAGATCTTATTATATAATAGTAATTAATCAAACTTTTCTTTACTAAAAAATTTTTAATTTATTTCACTTATAATGAAACGTTTTAACTTACTAAATATTATCCTTGTTATTTTAATCGCTGTAACACCCAAACAAGCTTTAGCAGATATCGGGGGGTTAACTAAGTGTAGCGAATCCCCAGCCTTTGAAAAAAGATTGAAAGCTAGTGTTAAAAAATTACAACAACGTTTAGCTACTTATGAAGTTGGGACACCACCGGCACTAGCATTAGAACAACAAATTGCTCGAACAGAAGCTCGCTTTGATAAATATAGCCGTTCAGAATTATTATGTGGAACGGATGGTTTACCTCATTTAATTGCAGACGGGCGTTGGAGCCACGCTGCCGAATTTATTTTACCAGGATTTGGGTTTATTTATATTTCCGGTTGGATTGGCTGGGTTGGTCGTAAATATGTTCGTGCAGTAAGTACTAGCGCAAATCCGACAGAAAGCGAAATTATTATTAACGTTCCGTTAGCTTTAAAAATAATGACAACAGGTTACATTTGGCCAATTTCTGCATGGCAAGAACTAATTAGTGGTGAATTAGTAGCATCAGATGAAAATGTTACTGTTTCGCCTCGATAATTCTTTCTTTATTAAATTAACTTAAAAATAATATATTTATATGAATAATTTTCAAAAATATTTATCAACAGCTCCAGTTCTTTTAACATTATGGATGACGTTTACTGCAGGGTTTATTATTGAAATAAATCGATTTTTCCCGGATATGTTAGGTTTATACTTCTAGTATATTCATTTAACAAAATTAAAAAAACAAAATTAAGAAATTTTGTTTTTTTAATTTTGTTAAATAAATTTTAACCGTATTTACCTGTCGTCGATGCAATTACAAATGCTGCGTATGTTAAAATATAACCTACAGAGAAATGTACTAAACCAACTAAACGTGCTTGTACGATTGATAATGCAACTGGTTTATCACGCCAACGAACTAGGTTAGCTAATGGTGTTCTTTCATGCGCCCAAACAAGAGTCTCAATTAATTCTTGCCAGTAACCACGCCAAGAAATTAAGAACATGAATCCAGTGGCCCAGATTAAATGAGCAAATAAGAATGTCCAAGACCAAACAGATAAATTGTTCATACCAAATGGATTATATCCATTAATTAATGGAGATGAATTTAACCATAAGTAATCACGTAACCATCCCATAATGTAATTCGATGATTCATCAAATTGACCAGGGTTACCACCCCAAATTGTCATGTGTTTCCAGTGCCAGTAGAATGTTACCCAACCAATGGTATTTAACATCCAGAACATAGCTAAGTAGAAAGCATCCCACGCAGAGATATCACAAGTACCGCCACGACCTGGGCCATCACATGGGAAACTATAACCGAAATCTTTCTTATCCGGCATTAATTTTGAGCCACGTGCATCTAACGCCCCTTTCACTAAAATTAGGGTAGTCACATGTAAACCTAATGCAATTGCATGGTGAACTAAGAAGTCACCTGGACCAATTTTTAAGAATAAATCATTTTTATTATCATTAATCGCGTCTAACCAACCTGGTAACCAAACTTGGTTACCTGCAACTGTAGCAGGACTTGTTGATGACGATAATAAAACATTAAATTGGTAAACGGCTTTACCTGATGCTGCTTGAATATATTCAGCAAATAGTGGTTCGAATAGAATTTGTTTTTCTGGTTGACCAAAAGCTACAACAGTATCATTATGAATGTATAAGCCTAATACATGGAAACCTAAGAATAATGATGCCCAACTTAAATGTGAAATAATAGCTTCTTTATGTTGTAACATACGAGCTAACACATTATTTTTATTTAATTCTGGATCATAATCTCGTACAAAGAAAATAGCGCCATGAGCGAAGGCACCAACCATTAAAAATCCTGCGATGTATTGGTGATGCGTATATAACGCTGCTTCCGTTGTAAAACTTTTTGATAAAAATGCATATGGCGTTAAGGCGTACATATGTTGTGCTGTTAAAGACGTAGCTACGCCTAGACAAGCTAATGCTAAGCCTAGTTGCATATGTAATGAATTTGTAATAGTTTCAAATAAGCCTACGTGCCCTGCGCCTAAACGACCTCCAGGAGGACGATGTGCATCTAAAATTTCTTTCATGTTATGGCCAATACCGAAATTTGTTCGATACATGTGACCAGCGATAATGAAAACAACCGCAATTGCTAATTGATGATGAGCGATATCGCTTAACCATAACGATTGAGTTTGTGGGTGGAAACCACCTAAGAATGTTAAAATAGCAGTACCTGCACCTTCACTTGTACCATAAACATGGTTTGGAGTATCAGGATTTTCTGCGTATACTGTCCAATTTCCAGAGAAAAATGGAGCTAATCCTGCCGGGTGTGGAGGAGTTGTTAAGAAGTTATCCCAACCTACATGAACACCTCGTGATGCTGGAAGTGCTACGTGAACAAGATGTCCTGTCCATGCTAATGAACTAACTCCTAATAAACCTGATAAATGATGATTTAAACGAGATTCATTATTTTTAAACCAAGATAAACTTGGGCGGAATTTAGGTTGTAAGTGTAACCAACCTGCGAATAATAATGTACTGGCTAATAATAATAATCCAACTGAGCCAGTATATAATTCTTGGTTTGTTCTGAATCCAATTGTATACCACCAGTGGTACACACCAGAGAAAGCGATATCTACAGGATAATTATTCCCTTTACTAAATGCTTTTAAAGCAGCTTCTCCAAAGTGCGGATCCCAAATTGAATGTGCAATTGGTTTAACTTTTAATGGATTTTCTACAAATTTTTCAAAGTTACCTTGCCATGCAACGTGGAATAAGTTACCTGCTGTCCATAAGAAAATGATAGCTAGATGGCCAAAATGAGATGCGAAGATCTTTTGATAAAGATTTTCTTCTGTCATACCATCATGGGCTTCTAAATCATGCGCAGTAGCTATCCCATACCAAATTCTGCGTGTTGCGGGATCTTGTGCTAGAGCCTGGCTAAATTTTGGAAATTTAGTTGCCATACCTTTCAGATGCCTATTTATATTATTTATAGTTGTAAATAAAATAGTAAATAAATTTTGTTTTTATAAATTTAATTAACTAATTGAAATTGCACGTGCTAAGAAGAATGACCATGTTGTACCAATTCCTCCTAATAAGTAGTGCGCTAATCCAACAGCACGACCTTGTGTAATACTTAATGCTCTTGGTTGAATTGCTGGTGCAAAATTTAATTTGTTATGTGCCCATACAATAGATTCGATCAATTCTTGCCAGTAACCACGGCCACTGAATAAGAACATTAGACTGAATGCCCAAATGAAATGAGCGCCTAAGAAAATTAAGCCATATGCAGATAAAGCAGAACCGTATGATTGAATTACTTGTGATGCTTGTGACCATAAGAAATCTCGTAACCAGCCGTTAATAGTAATTGAGCTGTTTGCAAAATTACCACCTGTGATATGTGAAATGGCACCATCCGGTGTTACTGTACCCCAAACGTCTGATTGCATTTTCCAACTGAAATGGAAAATTACAACTGAAATTGAATTATACATCCAGAATAATCCTAAGAACACGTGATCCCAACTTGAACTTTGACAAGTACCACCACGACCTGGACCATCACATGGGAATCGGAAACCTAAATTAGCTTTATCTGGAATTAATTTAGAACTACGAGCATATAACACACCTTTTAATAAAATTAAAACTGTTACATGAATTGTGAAAGCATGAATATGGTGTACCATAAAATCAGCAGTACCTAATTTGATAGGCATCATTGCAATTTTACCACCAACCCCAACGACATCGCCACCAAATGCATAACTTGTTGTTGCTAATGCATTAGGAGCTGTGCTTCCTGGGGCTAATAAATGGATGTTTTGAATCCATTGAGCAAAAATTGGTTGTAACTGAATTGCTTTGTCTGAGAACATATCTTGAGGTCTACCTAATGCACGCATTGTATCATTATGAATGTAGAAACCAAAAGCATGGCAACCTAAAAATATACAAACCCAGTTTAGGTGAGAAATAATAGCATCACGGTGACGTAATACACGATCTAATAAATTATTATAGTTATTAGCTGGTGTGTAATCTCTTACCATGAAAATAGCTCCATGAGCTGCTCCACCTACTACACAGAAACCACCGATCCACATATGATGTGTAAATAATGATAATTGTGTTGCATAATCAGTAGCAATATACGGATATGGTGGCATTGCGTACATATGGTGGGCTACAATAATACTTAACGAACCCATCATTGCTAAATTAATAGCTAATTGTGCATGCCATGATGTTGTTAAAATTTCATATAAACCTTTGTGGCCTTCACCAGTGAATGGGCCTTTATGAGCTTCTAAAATTTCTTTCATACTGTGGCCAATACCCCAGTTTGTACGGTACATATGACCTGCAACAATGAAAAGAACAGCTAACGCTAAATGGTGATGAGCAATATCACTTAACCATAAACCACCAGTAATTGGATTTAATCCACCTTTAAATGTTAAGAAATCAGAATATTCTCCCCATTGACCACTGAAGAATGGTGCTAATCCTTTTGAGAAACTTGGGTATAATTGTGCCATTAATTCACGATTTATTAAGAATTCGTGTGGTAATGGGATTTCTTGTGGAGCAACCCCCGCATCTAACAATTTATTAATAGGTAAAGCGATATGGATTTGGTGACCTGACCATGATAAGCAACCTAAACCTAATAAACCTGCTAAATGATGGTTCATCATTGATTCGGCGTTTTGGAACCATTCTAATTTAGGCGCAGCTTTATGGTAGTGGAACCAACCTGCAAATAACATGATAGCAGACATTGCTAATCCACCAATTGCAATCCAATATAGTTCTACTTCGCTAGTAATACCTTCAGCACGCCACATTTGGAACCAACCTGAGGTAGTTTGTACACCTTGGAAATTTCCACCAACGTCAGCATTTAAAATTTCTTGACCAACGATTGGCCAAACAACTTGAGAACTTTGTTTGATACCAATTGGATCTGTTAACCATGCTGAGTAATTAGAAAAATATGCACCATGGAAGTGCATACCGCTGATCCATAAGAATATTGCCGCTAATTGGCCAAAATGTGCACTGAAAATTTTTCTTGAAACTTCTTCTAATGAGCTTGTTTGACTATCAAAATCATGCGCGTCTGCGTGTAGATTCCAAATCCAAGTCGTTGTTTTTGGCCCTTTAGCTAAAGTTCTTGAAAAGTGTCCGGGTTGTGCCCATTTTTCAAAACTAGTTTCGACAGCGTCTTTTTCGACAAAAACTTGTACATTTTTTGTACGACGTTCTGTTGAGCTTATTGCCATTTAATTTCTCCTTTAGGGAGACGAAAATCTATGAAACTCCCATAAACAATAACTTCGCGTTTCGAGTTAAATATGAGTTTTCAATGTAACATTATAATCATTTTTTTTT